AATCAACATGGGGAAGAAGGAAGGCAAGGAGTAGGAGAAGGCCACTCCGCTGCTCTGCTGCTCTCGAATCCGCTGGTATAGAATCTGGTCTTTCAGCATCCGCGGCCTCTTTTTGCCCTTCTCCCGGAGGTCCCAGACCCAATCAACAACCACAGTTCCATCATCATCGACTGGCCTTCTTCCCGTGGCCACCTCTAGCACCACAACACCAAAGCTGTAAACATAAGTTTTCTCCGTGGGGACGGCAGAGTATACATATTCAGGAGCAAGATATCCCATCCTTCCAGCCGGCGGTATAGTTACCTCTCTTGTGTTGGAACTATGCTCGTAAACTTCTGCCAGACCAAAATCCCCAAGCCAAGCTTGGCCGTAAAGTCTGCATCCAGCATTATATTGCATCACGTCTCTATGAATTATTCTCTCGCACTCTTCATGCAGATAAGTAAGAGCAGAACTCCAAGAACTATGCTCCTACTTACTTCGCTTCCACGTGAGGCAACTCGGAGAACTGGAATTCTTGTGGAGGATTTTGTCGAGGCTTCCATTGGGCAGGTACTCATAGACCAAGACCAACTCGGATCCCTCACAGCATCACCCGTCGAAGCTGAACCAAATTCTTGTGCCGCAAGTGACCAACCACTGTCGCAAACTCAGTGGTAAAAGGATTGCGCCGCGAATATTCAATCTCGCTGGACCTATTAACCCTCTTAACTGCTACTGCAAGCCCAGAGGGAAGAGATCCTCTAAAAAGTCTTGCTGATGCTCCTTCTCCTTGGGCAAGCAGAACCTAATATTAAATAAGGTCAGACTCTTAAATAAGAAAGCTCTTCTCGTCCGTCCTTGCCACGCCTGTTAGCGGACTGATCACAAGTCCTACAAGGGATCGGGGTCTTTCTTCTCACGTCTTGATAGTTATCTCTTTCTGATCAGAGATGGAGTCTAAACTCTTGTCCGCAAGAGGGCAATCAGTAGTAAGATAGGGATCGGATTGAATCCGTTCTCTTATTTGAGATAGAAGGACGGTCCTCTACTTTGACTTTCCCATGGAAGCGAGAAGGAAGGTTCTCATCCCTGGCCTTTCTTATCTTAATTACGTAGTTAAAGAACCCAAAGTAGTCGTCTAATTAGAGATAGAGAGATAGGTCTCTAATGCAGGGTTCGATTCCCTGTCTATCCAAAGAAAGTGGACTTCCTGCTTTCTGAATCCCGTCGGGTAAAGAGAAAGTAGGCTAAGTACACCAAGTTCAATGCCGAGGTCACATGCTTGAACTCGAGGGCTAGTAGGAGGGCAGAGAGTCGCCTTTCTCGTCTTTGATTCTATCTTCGCTAGTCCTAAAGTAGATCAAGAGCGGTCCCATGCCTTTCGTTTATCGGGAATTTTTCTTTAGTAAACGATCGAATAGGAGCAATTAGGCCTTCAGCTCGCTATGCGTGATCAGTATGTGCGACATCTGTCTTAATGAAATCTTCCTTTCCGTTTTAGCTCTTATCGAATCGATCTGTATCGCTTTAATCAACTCTATCTGTCTCTTGCTCAGTCCACGAATAGCGTCCGTTGCTTCTTCGCCGGCAAGCTCAGTTCTGTTCTAATCACTTTGATTCCCGTACACGAATACCTTCCTTCAATCAAAGATTCCCTTTCCTAAGCAGGATAGTACTTCTGTAAGCGAGAATAGGTTTTGCAAGAATAAGCTTTTGTGCATGTGCACGAATAAGCTCTTTGCGAAAGAATAGCTCCTGGTGGTTCAGTCAGGTAATCAGTAACCGGTGCTACCCTTGCTCTAGTTTGGGTAATTGTGAAATCATCCACTGCTCTTGTATCCGATGAAAGCTAACTGAATGCCTATCTGCTGCAATTGGTATTTCATTTGCTGTTCAAGAAAAAGCTGTGGCACTTGAGGATATAGTTAATCCGATCATAAGAAGATGCCATAGATGCAATAAGACTTTCAGGCCCCCATACGCCCCTTGAAAAGAAAGGCATGCCCGGTCCGATCAGCTAGGCTTCGCACCTTACTCTAAGAAGTAAGCAAGTAAACCCCTCAAAAGATGTGCACAAGAGCTAAGCCTACTTCCTACTTCCCTAGCGACTTTCCTTATTTATTCTTACTTGCTCGGACTGACTGGAATGAGCGTAGGCTCACTAGACTGCTAACAAGAGACATTGCTTTCATCTCTTATTCCTTCTCCTAAGACATCGGATTCAAAGAGACCTAGGTTGGTTGTTGCTAAAAGATAGAAAATCTTCCTCTTTGACTACCCCAGGCATGCTTGCCTGGACTAAGAGGAATGAATGGATAGAATGGACAGTGGTACCGTACCGTACTGCCTTTCTTTCCCGCACCGACCGGATTTCTTTCCTTGGACAGACTGATTGGCATTCTTATGAAAATAAATAAGAAAGGGGCTTGGACTGAGTGGACTTCCCGCTCGCATTCACACTCGCAAAGGCACTGATTTGATTGGATAGACTGCCTTGACTTTCTAAGAAGCATTGGCTTGCAACCGTTGACCGGCTGGGGACTGTCTGAGGGACCAAGGGAAATAAGACTGAATGATTAGAAATGAAGTGCGCCCGAGAGGAAGGAGTTTACTACTTCTTCTTTACTTGACTTTAGAGTAAGGGACTCTCTTTATTAGTCTTCGCAGATGAGCTTTTTCTAGCTTGATTGCGAAGCATGCTTTTGTCCTCGTGAGAGGAAGATTGAGCACCCTGATTCTATTGGTAATTCCTTCGTGCCCGAAAAGGAAGTCAGACTAACCGACAGAGTATATAGTTACTGATGATTCCTTAGAACTTTTGACAAAGGGAGCAATGGGGGAATTTCTTGAAGAAGTCCTGGTGAAAGCATACGTGCCATTTAGTTTGAGGTTATTAGCACTCAAGAGATCTCACGGTGATCGCCGACGAGAAAAGTGGCGTCCGCTTACCATAAGACATAGTTTCAGTGTACTAAAAATATATCTAAATAGAAGTCTCTCATTTAGTACTTCTTTGATATAATAAGGGGTTGACTACTGCTTATGACCTTAAAAGATCTTCCAATAGGAGACCGAAGGGATGAAATCACTCGAGGAAGGAAGAAGGTGATGTACGGATAAGCTCAAAATGGAGAAATTGGAACTGGAAGAAGCTATGCTACCTTTGGCTCTCCTTCTCCTTCCAAGTAAACCACTCCTTCTCTGACTCTAACCTTTTAAAGCACTCCTTTGGTCAACAAGGGAGAACCACTACGATGGAATCCTAATTCTCCCGAAGGTAGGAATTTAGCCAAGGCACTGGCGCCTGCTTTAAGCCATAGATTTCTCGTTTGAACTTGCATACTTTGCGCTCCTGTCCATCATCAACAAAGCCAACGGATTGGTCCATATAGATCTATTCATAAAGATCCCCATTAACATAAGAAATTCAGTTTTAACATTTGGTTAAGCTCTAGATCTAGCTAGATGTGCGAGAATGGCTAGAATGAGCCTAATGGAGACGAATCTAAGAACTGGTCTAAGAACCTCATAATGGATTCCCTCCTTTTATGTAAAGCCCTTAGTCACATATACCTTTCAATAGATCTGTCCACTTTGCGTTTAATCTTAAGAACCCATTTGTTACCGATTGTCTGAGGCCCTGGTGGAAGGTCAACCAAGTCCCAGACTGGATTTGCTTTCATCGACTCCATCTCGTCCTGCATTGCTTGAAGGAATTCCCTAGCAAGTCTTGCGAGAGCCTCTTCTTGAGTCTTTCTCTTCATCTACCGGAGCTAGCATGAAGGCCTTTCCCTCAATCTCAAATCGACGACGAGGGTCACGCTCACTTTTACGTAGCTGAACTTCTTCTTGATCCTGCTCCATTGGAGTTGGTTCATTCAGTGTGTCGCCCCCACTTGCCCCAGGAGACTGAGGATTTCATACCTTCTCCTCAACTTGTTGATTAGGTGCTCCAAGATCTGGATCTTCCATTTCAATTTCATAAAACTGGAAGTCCTTACTAAGTAGAGCCAGCGTTCTCACCATGGAAGTGAAATTTCCAGTTCTTTGTGGACATATTCCAGCGGTGGTAGAGCGGGTCAGTGTGTAATCTAGGTTCAACTCCTAGCCTCTCCCATTCAAGCATTCGCCCCTATGTCCCTCTGTACCAAAAGAGATAGGCTTTCCGGCCGATCGATGGAATTGATTGAGTTCTAAAGATACGTCACATTTCCTAAGTAAGAAGGAATGAGGATCGAGCTATAGTGTGTTTTCGTCCTTAAGAGATTATCTGCTTCAACTCTCTCTTCTAGCTGCCAAAATTCTCAAGGGGTATAGTTCCTGGTTAACAATATGTAAATTAGACTAGACATCTAAGAATAAGGAAGGGGATCCTAAAGAGTACATCATGACATCCTTCGTGCTCTATTCCATTATGATGGATAAGTTTTCTGACGTAGAATCAGCTCTACAGTTGGTAACTGACGAGTGAGCACTCAAAGCTCCAAACTAGTGGCAATTGGGATTTTTGGAAGAAAGCTATTCCTTCTGATCTTCGCTTGACCTCCTTGCCCCAGAAATGGCTTTCTTTATTCTTTCTATCATATCTTGTATATATGAGGTTTAGAACTCAAACATAGCTAGATCACTCAGAGAGACATTTTTAAAGAAGGCTATTGATACCTACTTATTTCAACTCTCCTTACACGTGACTCCGGCTTCGGCGGGTTCGCTTTCTTAGTTCTTCCTAGCTCCTGAGGTGAAGAGTATCCACTTTTTGATAAGTAGTCATATGAGGGAACCTTACTATTCAGTTTCACTTCACTACCTTATCTCTATCTCTTTCTTTGTCGGTGGAAACAAGATAACATAAAAAGAGAAAGCCACGGGTGAACTCAAAGCAAAGCTGGAAATCGTACGTAAGGTGGCTGATCTCTTCGAGGTCACTGCTCACTGTCATAAGTGGTAAATCGCTCCACGAGTGACTTCTCTGAGTAAAGACGTAAGGGTTCAAGACTTTCTAATCCAGGGAACCGAAAAAGAACCGTGCGTCGTCGGAAAGTCTCGGACCTATGTCAGGATAGTTCAGTTCCGAGTAAGCATGTAAGCAAGCAGTAAGTACAAGCAACTCTTCCTTATATTCTAATACGATGCAAGTCCATCTTTCCTCTCTTCCGAATCAGTCCTTCTGAAAGGAAGTTCCCATGCCACCGCTTCAGGCTTACCGTACTTATTACCATCCAAAGAGTTCGACCCCTGTACTGCGCCTAGAAAGTTTTCCTGAGGTTTAGACATATTAGAGCTACCACTAGTGCCTCCCCTCTAGCTCTAGGGTGATTGAACTAGCGGATATGCCGATAAAAGCAAAGCTGATCTTGGGATCTTTATAACAAATAAGCATCTCTTCCTTTTAATAAGAAAGACTCGAAGATGCAAGTCTAGATTCACTCTCTTTTCTTAAAGCATTGCTTCCGTCGGTGAATGCTTTCTTGCCAACATGCCCTCCTTTTAGACATAGATCTATCATTACCGACTAAGGAAGGGCAAACGTGGAAGATTTCCAATCATTTTGACAATGTCGTACCTTCCTTCTCGTTTGATCCCTGGTACTTTCTATTTACTATTCCTCTTGAAAGCACTGTGGAATTAGACAAAGAAAGTCTTTCACCAAGCTGACTGAATGTCGTACCCTTTGCTACTTAGATTTTCCTGCGAGTTCGATTTCTTCTTACTTAGTAGAATGGCAACCCTTGGAGTTCGATCCAAACAAAAGCAGAATGCCGGAAAGCAAATCCAATTCAATCTTGACTTCCTTTTAACTTCTAGGCTTTTACCCGAGTTGCAGAGAAGAAAGAGATGAGATTGACCAAATCGGAATGCGCACCTTCAAATTCTCATGCCCCTCCAATGCCTCAGTTTAGGCTATGACTGATTGATGAGCCTTCTATCTCCTTCGGTCAAGCAAGGCTGAATGAGGACGAACAACTTATATCTTATATATAGGATATAGGCTTTCTGCCTTCGCTAACAGAAGAGAAGAAGAAAGGTTTTAGCATAGAATGAGAGAAGGAAAAATAGCATTACTTACTTTTCTCCCATGCTTTGACAAGTGAGTGTGGGATGAGGGTGCTCACTAATAATATAAAAGAAGAAAACGAAAGGGCAAGTTTCAATTACGAGAACGAACATTAATGGATTACTTTGTCTCCATTGCTGGGAATTTCAATTGAATCTCCTTCCATACTTCACAAGCAGCCGCTAGAAAAGGACTCTATTTGCTAGCCTCACATCCCTCATTACGAGCTTCTGGAGCTACTCGATTAGCGACGGAACCGGGTGCCCTAAACTTCCTCCACCGAATTCTAGTACGGAAGAATCTCGGTCAGAGCGGGCATATGCCAAAGGTGAATACCCCTGAAGCTACGGGTAGAGAGAGCCAATCTTGAGTGAAATACCGCGGCTCCTGCTTTCTCAGGTTGAGGAGTGAGTCGGAATGCTGCTAAGTCTCTTTACTTTCATAGTCAGGAGTATAAGAAATCCATTTCGAATCTTTAAGACCAGCCTCCATGCTTTAACTCGACTGGAAATTAGGATATACTTGCTCATACGTAACTAGAAAGCGTAGGTCCAAGACTCCTATACCCGATCTCTGCTAATAGAATCGTGAGATTCAAACCAAATATGGGTTCAGACCTTATATTATAGGCACCCTAAACTCCAGTTTTCAGCTTAAAGATCTTTGTCTCTATCGAAATCTAAGAAAGCATTGACTTTTCACGCTTGGGTTGAAAGCGGACAGATGTGAAGAAATTCCGTAAATCAGCTCTTTGTTGTGCTCGAATCTCCAAGCGCAGGCAAGTCAGCTAGCGGGGAATGAAAGTTATAGTATAGAATTTGCTCTGTGATATCCCAACGGGAAGTTGAGAGGGTAGGTAAGAAAGAGAGATGGGGATATCAGACAGCAGTGAAGCAGACTAGTATATGGGTTTCAGTGAGCCAAGGATGCGGCCCTAGGTCAGTCCGCCCTGGAAGGAAGTAACTGATAGGCCCTGGAGAACTTCGAAGCTTATGGGGCCTCCTCTTGGTTGCCATTCGATCGCTGGAGTTTGAATAGATTAGTTGGGAATTGGATGCTCTGCAGTGATGGGCCCAGCTGCTAAAGCAGTTGATCCACTCAGATCGGTTGATTTCATGCTGACCAGGCAATGAGAATTAAGGAGGTTAGTGATAGGACTAGTTTCCGCTTATGCGGGTGCTGTAGCTAATACACGAGTACGAGACGAAGCCAGTAAGAGCTGAAAGCGAATTCCACTGGGGGAGCAAATTCCACTCCTTCTTCCCTTCCAGTTGCAGTCCCAAGGGAGAGTCAACTCTTCTTTTTATTAGCCTTCGGCTTCTTAGCCTGCTTTCTTAGCTCTATACCTCTTCTTCTGCCTAAGGCCTTTGATCGCCTTGCTTTTGACCTTCAGCTTCTTTCCCGGTCTCAGAGCCTAGTGTTTTAGCCCTGCTTTGCCCATCTCCCTTTACTACTATTCCAGTTCCTCGTGGACCAGACAAGGATGAAGATAGGAGTGAGAAGGCAGTTTCTCTTTACTAAAGATCTCCACTTTTAACAAGGGATCTTTCTAAATACCCGGTCAAGATCTCCTGAGCGGAATATAAAAAGAAAAGAGAGTCGACTCCTTTATCCGTTTACTACATATACTGCCTTATATCCGTCACATGCTTTCCTTCAAACTACTCTATTTCATTCAAATCGTCACTTCCGAGCTTGAAAAGAAGCCGAGTTTGTAGCCTTAAATTTAAATATCAACAAAGACATCCGTAGAATCTTTTACATAATCAACAAGAGAATGAGCTAAAGCAAAAGCTGAGGCTAGAATAGTAGGGGATGGTGGAAAGGTTACTCTTTCGCAATTCAGAAAGCTGTTCTAAGCCCCTTCCAACCCCCGGATCAAGGGACTACTGAGGAGCCTTGCCCATTTTCCAATTTTTCATCACCTTGGCCAATCCGGCAGAGAAGGAGCGGCTGCCACGAAGGGATGGTTAGATTACTTTATTAATTTCCGATGAGGTCATCCAAGCTTTGAAGGAGGTAGGACTCTTTTATGCTTTTGATCTCTGTAAAGTTAGGCTCGACTGGGAGCTTCTGGAAGCAGCTGTAGAGTGTTGGGATCCTGATCGTGATCTTTAATTGGCATAAGCTCGCACCCTCTTTGGAAGAAGTGTATCGTCTTTCTGGTCTTCTTCATATAGGTGAACTTGGTATCGTCGTGCCTCGTTCTGGCTACACTTCTCTGCTTCGTGATTCGCTGGGCCTACGCCAGGATGAGCTCAAGCTTGGTTATGCAGGAGGGGATCCGACTCGCTTATTTACCAAGATTTTTAATTGACAGGTTCTCACATGACCGCGCTTCAGTTTCGACTCCAAGATTTACCCACTGCGTTTGCTTGCGGAAATCTTTATTGGTGTCGATATCAGAGCCATTGACCTGGTTGTGACGGGAATCTTTAGCTGTCTGCGCTCAAAGGATAAAACCACAATTGTACCTTTGATCCTAGCTGAGATGTATAAAGGGCTCTCTGATTGTGCTCGTGGGATAACCAATATTCTATTCTTCATGGACCATGTGCCATCTTGCAATTGTGGCTGCTATGTCATTTGAAGATAATTGCCCCTATATGACGTGGTGGCACAACTAAAGAGGATCCCTCCTATCTCACGCACATCAAAAGTGCTCATGATCTCGAAGGCCTGGCAACCAGAGAGCATTTGGAGAATTTCTCAAGCAGCCATAGAATGTGGAGAAGAGGAGGCATTCTTTTCCCAGCATTTGGTGCCTAAAGGAGATATACCAAGGACAGCTAAAGCCCGGGGTGATCTCATTCTCTGCGCATGATGCGCTATTACAAGGGCTGAAACATAGCGGACCCTTTGTATGTCAAAATTGGGGAACTACGAGCGAGAAGGGCATTAGTGGACACCGGCTCTTCTATCAATATCAGCCTTTATCTTGCATAACTTGGGAATAGAAAGGTGCCGATCTCACGACAAACTCTGAAATATTTCATATGATGATCAAAGTCAAAAGGCTCGAGATAGGTTCGAAGCAAAAGATCTAGGTCATTCATTGGAATGAAGCAAAGCGGGTCTTCCCTACCAAAAAAAAGGGTCTGGCGAAGGGCACAGAGCTATTGCTATCGATAACATATTCTAAGACTTCTTCCTTTCACTAACGTGAGAGCATCAACAACCCATTTATAAGATACAAGCGAGATGAGCCCATCGAAAAAGGTGTAAATCGGGACAGCTGTATTCGTCCATTCCTCGTACGTTGGTCGAGCCATTTCATCCCTGGCACGAGCAGAGCTAGAGTATAAGAGGATCGACTAACAGGAGCGAAGTAGAGAAGATTACTATTGAAGAAAAAGGCTAGTTGTCCCTTAAGCTAGTACTTTTCTCGGGTACCGAGACAGGTGCGCAGCGGTTCCTCCGCTGACGAAAGAAAGCTCGACTAAGAAGGAGATTCATTCATTTTAGTATAGGGAAAGAGATGAGGGTTTGTACCAACCAAGAAGTCGTTACAGACCGGAGAACAACATACTAAATCGAATCAGAAAGCGAACGAGTGTCAGACTGAAATTGAAAGTCCAAGTACGAGCTAGTTACATACCTGGAGCGATAGCTAGAGAGATCACGGATTGAGGGTTGAAAGTAGAAGGGGTTGTTGAATCTTAAAAGCTTAAAAGAGAGGTTTGAAGAGGCTAAACTTTGAGTTGTTGAGGAAGGGTGCTAATCCTACCTTGATTGTTCTTCGCAGACCGGCCATGTCCTTTCCAGGTCTTATTGCCGAACTGGTTCTCCCATCTGATATTGTAATTACTGGTAGAGCCAAAAAATGGGCAATTAATTGACCCGTTGATGGACAACTTTATCCTTCGCCGGTTGTTTCGAGAGCTAAGCTAATTCGCTTCTAGTTCTGTAGCTAGAGCTGGTATTTCATCCCTCGTCGAGGCATAAAAAATCAGGTCTCTCGAGCCTCATCTTTTAAGTAGGAATGCTAAAATAGAGAGTCCAAATCAGAATATGTGAAAGCTTGCCCGATTGAAGAATTTAATGAACGAATTGCTTTCCTTAAGCTAGCGCACCGCTCCGTGGGCTTGTCAGTTTTCAAATTAATGAGACAAGTCTAGTAGAAAGAGGACGTCTCTGTCCCTTCACAAACACCTACGGCTAGGCAGAAATCCCCGCTTTCATTGAGGGACGTTTTCACTTTAGGGCCTCCTTATATAAGCAAATCAATCCATTCCCAACCCAAAACTCTACAGAGTCGGCTGGTCGTGCTTTAGAGGAAAGTTTCACCTTCGAGGGAGGCAGAGGTAGATGCGTCCAACCAATTGAAAGATCTCCCTTCCTACCACAGTACTTGTGAAAAGACTTTGGTAGAATGCGGGCTAATGCGTCGTTTCTTTCTTCGTCTCGCTCCCCGGCAATCCGCCAACAATTTTTTGAATAGAAGGAGATCAGAAAGATACGCGGACGACTTGACTATAAGTATAGGTCGAATGTTTTCGTGAGCAGTAAGCAGCAGATCTCTCCTTATTTTGGCAAAGCTGGTGGCCGCGTGTGAATTCTTTCAAGGCGACGGGGCGGCCTGATTCGACATTGTTGTTTACTCTGATCCGGTCGAGGTGGTTTTCACCAGCGCGTAGGTGGTCTGACGTTCCTATGACCGAGTCTTTCTGTCCCCTGTGAACATCTTTTCTTAATGTATTAAAGAGGGCCTCTCTAACCGGTGAAAAGTGGTGGGTGTCCACTAACGGCCATTCCTGGCTCGGCTCCGATAACGCAATTCCGGGAGGAGTCGGTAATTGGGCACTGGATCCCTTCGGACCTGGAAAACGTGTAACGCTGGGTCGGGGTTTGGTGAACCAACTGGTCGCTCTTCTAGTTGAAGTATCGGGCCCCTTTTTCGTTGTCTAGGTTACACCTTCGGAATACCCCAGAAAGGGAATTCTTCTCTACTTCCCGTGATCTTCACTTTACGCCACACCGACTCCCTTTTCGAAACGTCATAAGGCGTGGAATTAGACCAAGGGGAATCTCCATAGGAACTAGTCCCTCAGATTTCGCACGTAGGAGATCGAGACACAGCCCCAGGGCTATGGGGAAAGATGTAGATCGATCGCCCTAGATAGACAACTACATAGAGGGTCTCTACAAGTCTATATATTCTTAGATTTCGTTCCCCCCGTGACGATCAATATCACAACCAATGAGGTCTGCAAGTTTCACATCTAAGTAATACCCGATCCGGTAGTTTACGATAAAGATATTTAACAACAACATTATAAGAAAAGATATTAATAGATAACATTATAAGAAAAGATATTAATAGATATCGGTAGTTGTCCGGTCGTACCCAAACAATAAGATTCCAGAGGGAAATGCACCTAAGATCAAATATTTCGAGCCGGCTTCCGTGGAAAATTCAGACTTTCTTTTTGATGCTGCGATCACATAAAAACATAAACTTTGAGGCTCAATAGCTAAATACATGGCAATTGAATCATGAGCCGAGATCATAAAGAGCATACTGCGAGTAGGAAGTAGAATTAATACAATGAATTCAAAAGCATCAAACCTCTCTTGTTCGGAAGAATCGAAACACATCGAAATGGTACCAGCCGTACTTAATAATAGAAGGATTTGGCAGAAATATGTAAAATTGTCCCTCCTAAAAAAATTATTCCAGAATAAATGGGCAATAGTTAGGAGAGGTGCGCCAGCGGCGAGCAGAAGCAAGGTTATTAGATACCTCAGGAAAGCCCGGCCAGAACCACACGTGCAAGTTTCCCTGCATGTGGCTCGTCCGTGATAACTTCTTCGGATTTGCGTGAACTAGCGGACCGATCACTAAGCGGGGCCTCCAGTATGAGGGAACCTTTTCGGAACTGGTTAGGAATGGGCGCCACTATCCCAGCCCCGATCCAGCCAGGTTCTATTGATCATGTCCCCTTCCTAATAACAGTTGTACCTTGTCTTGGGGCATCTTTGGCTTTACGAGAGAAAGCCCGCCGAAGAAAAAAGTCTTTCTCTTCCCGTCCCGGATCATATTCCGGTGGCGTCCACAGAAGAGGAAATAGCAATGCATCTTGCTCAGCAGGCGTAGCCTGGAGTGGGAGTGTAGCGTGGGCAAGGTAAGGAAAGTGGCCGCCAGAGAGGAAGCCAAACCGGCCTCTCCAGCTAAGCCGCCGGAGAAAACCAGGTGCCTGAGGTAAGCTCTACTCGGCCGGAGCATTGCTTCCCCATAACGAATAGGCTAGCTCTATCTCTCAATTGCCTATCCTGTGCTCGATAAGGTCCCCGACGTTCCTCGGCCTCGAGGTGCATTTAGTTGTCTTACATGAGACTGGGGATATTCCGTGCTCCATGGCAGGGCACCTTTCGCTAATCTATTCCGCCCGCCCGTCCAGACGCGGCGCCCATTTTAATTATCATCTACTGCCCTTTCTTTCCTCCCGGCTATTCACGCATGAAGATCGTCGTATGTATGCTCGACTTCGGTTGCCGACGCGGTAGGAGTACATTATGGCAGGATCAGTCACCCGGGCAAACCAACCCTCCTCCAAGAAGAATTGTGCTATGCCCTCCCGATCCCTATAGAGCGAAAGAGCTGCTTGGTGATCCCTAGGTTGCAGCACGCCCGGTCGTTCACTCTTCGCGCCGCTGCCGCCGTTTCTAGGACCGACCGACGCCTCACCTGCACAGGTACCTACGTAGTGTAGTGTCGGTCGCACATTCAACATAGCGTTCGGACTCATGTGCCTTCCAGAACCAGGGGTCTTTGAACCTGCTGCGTACGATTAGCCAGCCTTGCGGCGGCAAAAGGATCAGACGTCCCCCATGCTACGGTTCCCTGCGGTCCAAACCCGGTGCCGCATTAGGTTAGGGGGCTGGGCTCGCTCCTGTGCATCCCCAAGCGCGCTGCCCTCCTAGGCGCGCAACACTAAGTAATCCAAGCCAACCCACATTACTGACTAACGGCGGATAATCATATTTCTTAGAGGTACTAAATACAACTCCATGAATGAGCAAAATGGAGGTTGCATTAATGATAAAGATCTCTGGGGAAACCGCTAAAAAAAGATTGAACATGTGGGAGGATCCGAACGAATTCTGCTTTCATTTCCCCCGTATGGAGCACTGAGTTACTTACGTTACGGTCTTCAGCAGGCAGGCTGCACTCTAGGCGGCGGCTAGGAGGCAGCAGCCAGACTAAGAATTCATGTGTAATGATGGTGATTCCACACCAGGCTACAAAAATTCTTTTTCTACAAAAAAAGGGGGGGGTCCTAAACAAAAAGGAGTCCATGACCCCTTTTTAGAGCGTATAAGGAGAGGTTGAATTCAAAACTTTTCTCTCGACCCATTACCAAAAAATGGACGTCACTTTGGAACACATGCGGATAGCCGCCCCGCGTGGCTAAAAGTAAGCCAAAAGAGCGTGAACTCCCACCGAGAGACTCGAGTATTATAAAAGACGCCACTCTACGAGGGAAGTCCTCTGGTCGAGTCCTTGCGAGCCAAACAAAGCGAACCCCTTCCTTGGTCGAGAAGATGCAGATAAAACGCCAATAATAGCCTGATGTCAGCTTCTACGGCATAAGCTTTCAAGTGCGAGAGCTGCTAATAATAAACATTTCATAAGCCAATTCTTTTTAATCTAGGTGAAATTTTGAACAGTCATTTCCATCTTCCGAAAGAGAAATTCCGAAAAAGCCTCCGGTACTTCACTTTCTCGATCGGTTCACGAACGTGTGGAGGGCCAGCACACGGCCGGGGATTTGCTGCATTCCGCCATAACTTCGAGAATGAATGAATTTGTTTTGTCGAAAGCTGCGCCCGCGCACTCGATTCTCCTGGAGATGAAGGCCCGTACTCCCTGTGCCGAGGAGTCCCAGGAGCGTAACGTAAGGATCTAGTTTCTTGTTTTTTTTTTCTTCTCTTAAGATATTTCGAGCGTCTCACTCCACTTGCTTGCTACTCTTGTGATAGGGGTGGTAGGGCTTACCTTTGCCTCAAGACACGTTCTATTTATACCAACCTATTCTATTCTTGAGTCAACTCCCCACTCTGTGAGCGGGCGTAAGAGACCTGTGAGACCCCACAGGACATTTTTCTTTCTATACGGATGGGTATAAGACAACCGAAAGAAAAGAGTAGAAGGAAGAATACCGGGATAGGGCGTTCTTTATATCTCTTACTATCATAAAGAAGACTCGCTTTCCATTTAGGGTTTTAACTAACTCGATTCATTTGGTAACTACTTACCTGATCCCCTCGCCAACTCCCAGCTCTCCTGAAACTGCCCTTCTACCCAGGCCTCCCGCTCTCAACACTGAGAACCCTTCCTTGTCATCTCTGAGCACTGAACACCTTCTTTACTCTCCGAAAATACGGAAACCCCCTATTCTCCCTCTTCTTCGACCAGGAATGACTAATTATCTCCTAGTTTCAAAGTCTCCCACTGAAGATCTTGCCTGGGCTAGTGCTTCCCCTAAGGGAGATGGATATGATGCCGCCGTAAAAGACCTAGTAGAAAGATATGCCCCTTAAGTTGTCCTAAAATCAGGCGTGAGTCGGTCTTCACTCGCTGCTGTGCTCTCTCTTCAATTTCCGGCTAAGCAGGGTTCCTTACCCCGGGGACAGATTCTAACTCTTCGGACAATCCCTTAGAACAAGGATGATAAAGACCCTTAGAGCTGAATGCTAGTGCTTCTTCTTCGTCTGGTCCCCTTCCTCTTCTATGAGTGGCTGAGGCCAAGACATCTTCAATCTCTTCCCCAAAGGATTCCAGTCTATTCCCCCTTCTATCTGAGTCGGATCCCCCCTCACTGAACTAATTCATGTAGCGAATCCAAAAAATGATGATGTCAGCCTATTCTTGCTTTCCCGTCCCTTTATCTATTCCTTTGCATTGTCCGAGTCTTCTTTCATTCCCCATTGAAGCAGGAGTCTTTTAAGCCAGGATAAAAAAAAGATGGCTGCTTTCCTATTGTTCCAGGCCAGTTCTTTTTTTGGGGCCGATGGAGTTGCTGTGCCAGTTGGAGTCTTAAAAGAAGCAAGCGCACCCTTGGAGTCTTTCTCGCTGGGAAGGTATAATAAGGCTATCTTAACCGGGGAATCCATGTGAGCACGGGCCCTTGAAGCAGCACTTTTTTTTTCTAGGGCTACTCTAAGAGGCTGCACTCCTAAAGATTCTTCCCATCCTCCGGCTTCAAGCAAGTAAAATCCAGCCAGCAAGTGATAGACAGAAAGGAAGAAAGGGTTCGTTTTATTTAGACAAGAAAGCAATGGAAAGTGCGTATATAAAGCCAGTTGCAAATGTATTTAGATTTAAATTCCTAAATTGTGTTATCTCTTTCCTTTTCCACTCACACCGGACTATAGAAAGAATTAGAAGGTGGTAGAGGTTACGAAGTCAAATCAACCATTCCATTCCGGACCTCGGCTTCAGAATCAGTCTCGGGTGAGATCTTATCGATCTGGGTGGAAAGACTGCAGCGGATGAAAGACCATACTAAAAAGAAATGGTACCAGGGGGCCTAGCTTTCAATCGGCTTAATAACCGGGGACTGCATTAAAGCAGTAAAGGGGACTGTTGGTGGGACAGCATGGGATGGGCCGTGACTTTCTCTGGAGGGTGCCACTTACACCCAACTCATTCAACGCGTCTCGTTGCGCTCGTTTAGCCTTTTTCGACTACCCGAGGCAGCAGGCAATGGGGAAGGCTAGCGTTATGCTTTACACATGCAAGTCGAACGATGGTATGCTCTCTAAGTGACGAGACAGGAGCTCGACGGTTCCATGTAATTCCTTTGGCAAAGGCCCTAACTACAGTTCTGAGTAACTCCTTGTCTCATTGATCCGAAGGCGGAAGTCCCACGTGTACTAAGCGCTCTCTCTCTCCGATCTTATTCCATCCCTATCAATCTCTCATTGAGAGTCCAATAGTCAGTCAGACTTATCAATCTAGTGCCTTTGCTTTCTTCCTATCGTTAGCCATCCTTCTCGGCGGTTGCTTTCCATTCTCCTTGATTGGAAGTCTATGCTCGATGAACTGCCTATCCAGTCCAGGCATCTCGTCGTAATCCCAAGCTTGCAATCCCTAAACTCCTTGAGTAGCACGATCAACTGCCTCTGCTGCTCTTCAGAAAAAGGGCTACTAATGTAGTCATTTTCTTTCCTCGGAGTTCTTTCTTTCTCGGAGTGGATCCTGCACCAGTACAGCACTAACACTAGCTATAGCAGTAACCAGTACAGAAAGTCAGTCAGTGCTATGCTATTTCAGTGTTACAGGTACAGATTGTGCTCCCTGTCATTCATCTTGGTCACACATTTGGCACTCTTTCTTTGTGCCCGAACTATCTGAATGATGTTTTTTGTACCATTCTGTTAAGTGGTACAGTTAATACCATGAAGATCGTGGTCGAATAAGGCCCATAAGCATCTTTGAATTCCGTTCCGTCACCCTCTGCTTCTTACTCTGCTGCTACTAGTAATGGCGGTACTTCTACAGGTGCTGCTACTGATGCAGGGTATCGATCTGTATATGTGGCTGGAACAGATCACTGCCTTTGCTCCCTCTACTGCGTCTAGATCTCCTGCTCCTGGGTATGGAACTACGTAAACTCGCTTTTTCTGACTGGGACAAGGTGGGTCGAAAGCTCATGGGGAACCAAGATTCTGATAGTGTAGACCCATTGTATCGCCTGAAATCGGTAGTCTGCTGGTCCATTTGGAAAATGCAGGAGTCGGCGACTTCCAGGGAGACCTTTTGAATGAGAAAGCAATCAGGAACAAGGTAGTTAGGGACATGCGGACTAACTGCTCTGACATTCCTGTTTTTTGAAATGAATCTACGGACCTTCTGTTTCAGAAGGGGCCTCCCCTTCTCCCAGACTGGGACTGACTCGGATAGCGAACAGAACGGCCTGGAATGGGAATTCGACTTCGATGGGGTTTCCAAAGCCCGGGCAAGGCGAGGCAGGCCACCTTAATTAGCCCATCTTGAGAGGCACAATGGGGGCTTCCTGCCAGTGGGTAACCGGACTTATAAGGAGACATCACACTAGAGAGCTTCTAAATTTCCCAAAGATCCACCCTGTCTTGTGTGACAGCGTGTGCTTGTTAGATTGCTTGGGGTTCTATGTTGGGCCCACTCTTTGTCACCTTAGGAAAATGGACTCATAGGCTGTCTGGGCCCTATGATCGACTTTAAATAGGGGGGCTTTGACTCCAGCCCAATCTGTGGTTTTGTCATACAATAAGATCCAATTTGTTTGGATTCATTAGGGTTTGCCCATTACCTTGAGTGAGGCCTAACGTGTACACCTCTTGAAATGAAGATGTGATCTTATCCACCGATGGGTCTTGTCTTGTTATAAGCCCAATCCTCTCGTCTTAGGGTAGGATATCCAAAAACCTTAAATCACGGGAACTTCCCCCTTTTTTTGGTTGAAAACCTATGTTGGGCTGACTAAGCCCGCTATCCTAATAAGGTCCTCTCCTGTGGCAGCAGCTGCTGCAGCTCAAAACCCAGTTTTCAGAGAGAAAAAAAAAAAGAACCAAGCAATGCCTGCCCTGATAGCTGCCGCGATGAAGTGGGAACCAGTGTGTTCATATTCCGAGTAGGATGCGAAAGGACGTATCTCATGGAACAGAATCCGCTTCTAGAGGGTAGCGTGCACCCGAGCCTTGCCAGAAAGACTATGAATCTGAAAGGTGTGGAATCCTTTCTCTTCGCGGAAAACAAGGGCTGAACCCGTAATGTACCAACGAGGGAAAGAAAGCTTCATTAAAAGTATGTACTTCCGGTTTGGTTTGGGAAGATTTAGTCTTTCGACCATAAAAGTGTAGAACAGACTCATTTGATGTAGGGGATGATCTGATCGGGGAATGAGCTTCACAACAAAGAGTAGAGGCGAATGGTTCGAAAGTAGATGCTAGTGGTTCAAATCATAAGCCAAGCCATTCTTTCTATCTATTCTTTTTATCAGTAAAGAGGTGCCTCGGGTTCTTTTCCAAGAGAGGGTATCACGAAGCAAGTAGAGAAGGAAGGAAAGATCCCTTTAACAAGCCGCAAGCAAGCTGCATATCTTTCTTCTCTTTTCAAAGATCGGGGCTGATGGGCCCCTGCTGAGATTCACTCCTTTTTCTTTCTTTTGAAAGCTGTCGACAGTCATGTTCTTCTATTTCTTTACTGTTCCGTACTAAATTCCTTTGTTCACCAATCAACTTCAGAAGGAAGTATGCCCAATCGACTGAAGAACCATGAGACCTGAATAAGGATCCTCAACGGAGGAAGTCGTCGTAGACCAGGTCCCAACAGGAAGCAAGATGCCTGGAAAACACAACAAATTAGGCTTCTCAAAGACAAAAGGAAGTTACGCATTCAAAGAATTAGTTTGAAGCTAACCATTCTGACGATCTGATGCTCGCTGCTTTAAGACTTTACTGACCAGGTGCCGGCCCAACAGCAGACCGGAGAGGAACCAATCGTCATGCTTAACTTAACATACACGTTTTGTAGAACTTATGCCCCTGTTCTATCCCATGCCCATGAATGTCATCATACCAAAGACCATTCCATTCTTGTCCTGGTTTTTCCTCTTTCTTCTTCTTCTAATTGAAGCCTGTGTATGGAAGAAACTTTCGATCTCCTTCTTTGAGGAAACTTTTTCTTCTGCTTCCACATCACCTCTTCTGATGCCAGCAACTGATCAATCTCCTTATTCATGTTGTTGATTTCCTGCTTAGAGAAAGGATCCAAGGTACTTTGCTTCAATCGGGTTCTCTTTCTACTGTCGAGCAAGATTGCCAAGAGTCTATCTACTCCATCTAAACAATCCCACCCTACAAGCTCTGATCTTCTTTAGCTTTACCCTGAGCAGCACCTTGATTCTTTCTTTATTCCCACACTGATGTGAGAACTTCTTCGCAGCCTGAATCTTTGCACCAAACAGCCTCCAATTGGAAAGGTTTGTTGGTTTTTTCTTTTCCGTGCTAGGTGGGGCAAATGTTCAGAGTAGTGGGAATCTCAATGGCTTACACTCGAACATTTGAAAATGTCCAGCCATTCTTTGGAAGCCCATACTCTAAACAGTCTGTCTCGCATATAGAGAGTAAGGGGAAGGCTGGGGATGACCATTGCTCCAGGTAAACGGGTAGCCTTCAAAGCCCAGATCAATGAGGGCACAGTCAGAAATTGCCTGTCTTGCCTCATCAACCAATTAGGAAAAAGCCTTCTTCCCTCTTTATCTGTATTCGATATTCTCTCGTTGAAATCACCTCCAAAAACAAACCCATGGTATGTCTGACTTGTTCTTAAAAAACCTTAGACAATTTCATGTGCTGCTTCTATTGATTGTATCAGGGTGGCCATAGAACCCTAATCTTCTCCCACTGTTCTTCATCAATCACTGCCTCTCCTCTATATGAGGCCTGTAGTCACTTTTTTTGGAAAATTCGAAGTTTTGGGGACCTACGCCACTTCCAAAGGAGCATTCGTATTCGTGTTGAAGCGATTCCACTTTTTCAAGCAGAAGGCGGCCCCACGGAAGCTTCATCGATTCTTAAAGGTTCGACGTACTTAGTGTACGTCTTTTCTCCAACCCAGTTTGTTCTACCAGTTCTAAATAGACTTCTTAGTTAATCGTCCACACGGGAACGAAGAGACTCCAGTGCTTTCATATCATCCGGGAGTTTCAAAGCCTTTGCCCCAGGATTTCCGCATGGTCAACAAAGGCTCGGGCAAGGATCTGGGTTGGGAAGAAGAGGCTTCCGAACAATCGGACACGAATAAGACGAGTTGCTCTTCCTTGAGTTGTTCGCCGAGTAGCAAACGTATGAGAATAACACAACAGGTGGTCAGCCCCACCGGTAGACCAAGTTTTATTAATCAGAGGCCTGGGGTAGGGCGATTTATGTCTTCGAAAGAAGAAGGCCACACATAGCTCCGGGGCTTCGACGACACCCCTTCCCTTGCTAATAGATGCTAAATTGCGCATCCTTGGTCCCTTTTGAGAAAGGCCGAATCTTACAATTTCACAATTCCTGGATCTTTTTCCGTTGGTCCCCTTTTTTAATGGGGTAGCTCCTCCCCCCTTTGAATAGCTTTGTTTATCTATGCTTTTTCGTTATTTGGCCGCAGCCTACTTATACCCCGGGGGGTGATTCCATTCAGTGAATCAGATCTTAAGCTCCTTACTAGGATTGGAACAAGCAAGGATTCAATCCAGTCCCAGGCGTACCTGGGTCTACCTTATTTGCATTTGCCGGATCATTAGAGGTCATTTCGATTGCTTCCCTCGAAAGAGCTCAATTGCATATACCCCGGTCATTTAGTTTTTTTTTCACTATTTGCCTACTCTATTCGCACGGCCTCCCACTGGTTATTCAAACGACAGTCCAGTAGTATTACGACGCTTGTATGGTTTGTTACTTCTGGGACACGTGGTTGGATTTTGTTTGATCCATGGGTTTCGGGGTTTTTAAATTGAGCTGTCAGGTGAGCGTTTTAAGCCTAAGCGCACCTGAAACGTGCTCAAGTAACAAAACTAACGACACAGGAGGTCATCGTTTTGCTTTCATGACAGTTCAAAAACGAAGCTGATTGTCTTAGCTACGCGGCCACTGTTGATTGGTTGGGTTTCCTTAGTTTTGTAATAGGCGCTGTGAAGTGAGCATTGTCTGGCGTGATGAGCCTCTCACTGGGGATATGTTAAGATCACAGCTACTGGTAACTCGCATTAGAGGAATATTTCACATCTGTGATATAAGGGTTTACTGTTTGCGGACGTGGCATTGAGTGATTGGGTTGTTAGGAGGTTTACTAAGGAAAGGAGGGGGTGTGACCTTGTGAGGGAATTGTTTTTGTGCGGAGAATTCTGTTGACGGGAAACATACGTGCATGCAAGGCTCTCCAAGGCGATGGGACACGTAATAGAATCAAAGGAAGGTGGAGCCAAATAGTTAAGATTTTCATTGACCTCGAATCCATTGAGATTGAAGGATTAAACGGTTGCAGAAGTTAGTTTGAGCTAGCGCATGGAAGGGAATATTTATTGAATTAGGGCCACACATGTTAGTAAACTAAACACACCTTTAATCTACCACTCCGACCTAAACTTAAACTCTACCTTCCTTGTCGCTTCAATACCCACAGCCACAAAATTTTACACTACAAATTAACAAAACTATCATTTTTTGCATCCCATCCTAAAAACATTTTATTCAAAATTCACCAAACAACTTGGGCCTTTATGTTGTAATGCACCATTACTATCCAACAACCCTTTCAGTTATGCTACCTTTACAGGATCAATCCAGTTGTTTTCTTTGTCGGTAATTGGCTTTCTTTTTTTTTTTCTTTTTAAAGTTAAAGAAAAAAAAGTATTCTGAAGCCAAATGCTCTTGGACGGGCAACGGGCAGTTGAATAGAGAGAGAAATCTTTCTCTTTGGTTGGGAAAGAGTAGGAAAGATAGGACCAGGACGGCTGTGATTGAGAAAAGCAGGCTGAATTCCTATTCGATTGCTCCGCACCTGTGCCTGTCTTGTATTGAGGAAATAACATTCAGTGTGGTGGGGGGCCTTACCGACTGCTACTGCCCCAACAGTTCTTCAAGCTATTTTTGTTGGGGGTAGAGTCTGACAAGGTGTAGCGACCAGGTACCCACATTGAAGAAAGATAGTCTAGTCATCAACGTCGAATCAGATGAATGAGATTTGATGATGTCCGATAATAAATAAGAGTTCAATCGGCGCCCTTTCAAGAGCTTTTTCCCTTCATAATGACAATTGAAATCGGGGCAAGTTCACCGGGAAGGCTTCGGGTAAAGGTAAAGTCGGGCAAGGAGTTTGCAAAGAGTCATAGCAGAGCCAGCGCGAAGGATCAAAGGCTGAGTAAGTGACGGGCTTTTCTCTCTCTCTCCCCCCTCCGCGATTTGACTGAAAGCCTTACGATGGGGTCCTTCAAACTATCGGAGATGCCTTGTCATCACATCCACTACTTCGTCCCTTTCTATACCGAGCCGTACCGTAACAAGCCATACCGTACGGGGGTCACGTCCTCTCTCATTTTTGAAAGGGATGATGGGCAGCTACGTGACTCTTAAAGATGCCCAAACATCCGCGTGATGTAGCTTCTACTCTGATAGCATGCGATGAGCAAACCGGTAAGAGGTACTCGAATCCGACGGCGTGATCAATCCTCTATTTTGAAAGGGTTAGAGCCCGGTGATTAGCTTTAGCTTCTAGATCAGCATCCGGTAAAAGGAGGACGGGCAGTGAGTTTAACAATCCACTCTTTCTATTCGCTCTAGCCAGGCTTTCATCCGCTTCTACTTCAACTGGGGAGGAGAGGAAAATTTTTTCGATACGATCTCCCTGTCTCGCTGCACCGGCATAGAGGGAAACTTCTTATGCGTTTTGTCTAGGATAACGAAAAACGGCTTTTGATCGGTCCGCGTGGCTCTCTATCGTCGCAGCCCTTTGCGCGAGCATTTTAGACTTTCTCGCGCAGCAGGAAATCGAAAGCACGAGCTTCGATCAACCAATGAAGCAAGCTTTTTTGGTAGGGCCCTGGAACAGAAGAAAATGCGATTCCAGAAGTGTGAAATGTTGGCAATGCTTACCAGCCTAAGTGGCAATCTGCTCCGCGTCTCAGATGCACCGCAAACAGCCAAGATTTAATTGACACCGATCGCGAAGCGGTCACTCGTATAATAAATGTAGGATCGCTATAATGAATACATAAGAGAGAAAGATTACTCATGCCTTCACCACTAGCTATATCTCGATTCAAGTGTAAGTTCGAATCCCGGCAGTTCGAGACTGGTTACGGGTTTCGAATAGGCGTGATCGATAGGGTGACGGGACTGACGGGAAGAGCTAGCTCGGACTGCCTTTCAAAAGGGCTCAAACAGCGACCTCCCCCTCATGGCAGGAAAGGCTATTAGACAAGGTTTTCACACTTCTCTATGATATATGTCTAGCGAAATGTCTTGAGATCACGAGGCTTAGTCGCGTGTTTGTGCGAAAGTCCGGAAGCTCATGATGCTGCTAAGTTGAAAGTGAGAGAGAGGCTCTTTTGGTAGAATTCGTGGATAAGCCCTAATTTCACTCAGTTTAGCCCTCCATTTCCCTGCCTAAGTCGATCGGGATGAAAGGGTGCCATCGACCATGAGGATAGGCTTTCCAGGCTCATTCATAAGGACAAGGCCGGAGACTCTTTAGAGAGAGAGGTGTGATCCGAGACTGATTAGAATTCATTTTTCTTCTAAGTTGCAGAGATTGTCTCATTTAGTAGAATTAGGTCGATGCTTTGAGCCTTCTTACTCGACCAGAAGTCTTTGATTTGCAGAGCGATATTTATAGCTTTTATTCACGTATGCCGCTAAGGGGGTTTACTTTTTCTACAAACAATCTAAAAATATAGATCCTCCGGCTAAGATCTTTATTTCTTCTCATGAAAGGCCTGGTTGAAGTTGGTGAGCCCGTCCACTAGCCTCATCTCCATAGTCAAGTCTTTCCTTTTCTTTCTATTCTAATGAAAGGTACGGGTTCGTTAAGGGCCTCTCTTAGACTTCTTTCCTTCCATTTCTTGCTTATTTAGATCGTGTTTTGAAATGAAATCCGTCTTTCTTTCAGGTTGTCTTTCTGTTCCTGGAATAATGGTATACAAGAATAGATTGCCTTTTAGGAGTGGAATTGGGTACCTGTCCCAAGGTTTTCCGCGAAAGACCTACCTTACCTTAGATCTCGACTGTGATCCCTGCCTCGAGGAGAGGGTGGGGAATGTAGTTACGGGAGTCGGAGTGCGATTAGCCCGTTCGTTAGAGCAAGGAGAGGCGGGTTGGCTCTTGTCTTGAGGTCACGGGTTGCATTGGTAGCCAGAGCCAGAGACAGGTGGTTACGAGTTTCATCCCTTAGTGCTTAGAGAGAGGGTGAAGAATGGAGCCCCAAGGGATGAGAAGCTCGTTGTGACCGATATTTGTCTTTGTTTTGGCTGCCTGTATCGCTAGTTAGAAAGGTCTAGTAAGGTAATGTCTGAATCCTTAGGCACTTAGAGTGATTCGAAACATTATGAATTTCAACAGGTCGAGAATTTGCTGATTGACGAAGCCTTTTCTTGAATGATTTCACTTCCCTTTCTCGGACTACTTGAAGCGCACTTCCAACTCTCAGCTTTCCTTTGATCCCTTCCCTCACGAATCTTACAAGCTCGGATCTCGGTTTTCCTTTCTCTCGAGCTGCTTCTCCGATCCCTTATCCGTTAAGTAAGATAAGCTCTTTACCCTTCCTTTTCCCGCCCTAGGACATGAACTGCCCGCCCTGCCTGCCTTCAAAGGCGAGTTTGAAGATAGAGTAGACCTTTGCTCTATGTAACAAGAAATTGAAGATTCCATATCATCCCTGGAACTCCTCAAAGAAAGCAGGCGAAAAAGGTATGGAGGATAGGAACGAGCTCTATCTTATGGACATGGCATCGTGAGAGCAAACAGCACAGCCGCATCGAGGTCAGCCGGAGCAAAGGAGATTAGATGAGTGATTCTCGTAGCTAAATGCTAAAATCAGGATGGGATAGAAAAAGAAAGAGAAGAAGCTAGTGACGAGTCTTGCTATTGGCGGTTTTTCTTATTAAAATAAAACAGTCCCAATGCCGATTTCTACTTATAAAACGAGTACGAACTCGCGTCGGAGAAGGCCTCCGTCGTCTAAGTCGGGCTGGCATCTCTCTCTCTTTGCTCACTACAGAAAGTTAAAGGTCCATGATCCATGGTATTTGGTCCCCTCAGCTTTGGTCGGAAAAGCTTAGGGGTCCGATCTCTGGAAACTGGTCTAAAACCGTATTTCTTCCAGAGCCTTCACCTGGAACACATTCTTCATCTGTTGATGAACGAAGGCTTTTGGTCTCTCGTATCGTCAGCTCGTAGGTTTCCTGATCTGAAACTCCGCACTTGCCTTGGGCTTTCCTTTCCTTATGGCGAATAGACTTTTCGTAATAATCGACTAAAGTAGTTGAGCGTCTCAGTACATCCAGTCGATGAGAACCATAATCATTCGAAGTGCCCCGGGCTACCAAAAAAGGGAATCTAGATTAGGGCATGGTCGGCTGAGAGGAAGTTTCATTGAATGCTACTTTCCTCGATGAGGGACCATCTAGATCGGATTCTAGAGCAGGGGACTACTCCCAGTTATCGACTTCAAACAGGGAAAGCTAATTCAGTAGTTGATTTGGGAACGAGTCGAGCATTTGAAACAGGAGAATAGAATAAAGGCTATTGAAAAATATCATCTATCGGTTGCAAGAACAATCTTCGTTGCAGATGAAATATTCAAAATAAAAAAAGTTCCTTACCTTAAAAGGATGTAACTTACCAGGGGGTTACTAGCGGTCTTTAGAACCATATCTGTCTGATAATTTTCATGGAGGCATCACTTTCACTTTAGCTGCTAGGGCCATTAACCTTCCCACGTATGTTGCAAATGATTCATTGGGTAACTGACGGTCTACTCGTCAAGTAAAGCCTCCAACAATTCATTCTATAGGGCGAGTGGGCACGACATCGATGTTGTAGCAGAACTGCTTGATGAACTTGTCGGCCAACTCAGCGAATGTTGGCCACTTTCATAGCATAGCTGGTGTGTTACTGGAATAACTGCTGTATTACTTTGTATTGTCTCTTACCTTATCAAGTAGTTGTTCTTTTAAGTTTTCCTTTGTGTTTGTGTTGTGACTTCTTTCTTCTCTAAAAATGGTAGAGCCACAGGTCAGTAGAGCAGGTGTATCGTTTTCATAGCAGGTTCATTGCAGGCATAGCAGTTGTATGGCTTTTCTAGCTGCTTTCTATAGGAGGAGGACGTTTTATAGCTATAGAGCAGTTATATGACTTTCATAGCGTTTAGTAGTTGTAGGGATAGGTAGCTACAAGTAGTGCTGGAAGAGAAAACTACCAAAAAGAGAAGCAGTATACGCGACGGTCTAAGCCTTACATAGTTGTCTTTGTCTCCTTGGTACCCCTGCCTCTTATTCTTCCTCTGTAATAGCTGCCTCGTTAGCGAAGAGTCTTCCAAGCCGCATTAAGTTTTAGCAGTTTTTTCGGCTAAGCAACGAGCGTAGTCACCTGCCCGGTAGCAAAGACCAGGGAAAGCACCTAAACGGAAAAAACGTCTGCTTCATAAGATCATAGGTGCTCGCATTCTCATCAATCATCTGTCGAAACATACTATGGATCGGGATAAAACCACTCGACCAGTAGGGTGCCCGCAGTCAGCAAAGGATTTCCCCAGAGGGGCCCAGGAGAAAGAAAGAAAACCGTACGTGCACAGACAGACTCGTTAACATACGACATTAGTTCAGTTCAAAGTGGAGTGAGCATCAAATTCAAATCAAAGGAGACCGGACGACGGATGACACCTTCCTTCTCTAGACCGTGTCTCTGATGAAGCAATCCGAACCGACAAGCGAAGCGTCCTTCCTTTCGTGATGACCGGACACCGAGATCCATGTTCTACCTTCCCATGCTGAATCCGCTATCGCCGTCTTTCCCTCACAAGCTGAGATGAAGGAGCTCGTATTCCCATCCTTACTCGTCCATTCAATTCAGCCTTCGCTTAGCTATTCGAATCAATCATTGAATGGGAATGGGTGTGGGAACTACTGGTTGTGCCCCCGTTTCTTTGGCTTCAACGTCAACCGGGGAAAGCTCAAGAGATGAGGAATCTGAGAAAGCTTCTCTTCTGCCTACCAAAGACAGAGGGTCAGGTGCTGTCTGATCTCCTTTGTTATATCTCTTCTTTTTCCTGCTGCTAGTAGGAAAAAGCTCTTAGGAATCTTAGTTTGCTTCCTTTCTTCCGTCCCTTGGGACCGCTCTTTGGTACTTCAACTGTTTACCTGATTCTCGTCCCGGAACCTGGGGTCAATCAGCCCAATCCCTGGCGTCTTTTGTTTCGGTATGCCGAAAAGCTAGCAAGTCTTTTTCATTGATCTTCTGCCCGTCTATCTCTTTCTGGTTAAATGCGTCTATCAAGGGCGTGTAAAGCAGCGGTAGATCAACATAGGTGTGAACAAAGCACCATTTTCCATGAATTCGAAAATCTACAATAGCGAGAACATTCTTTTAAAAGAATGTAGCTGCAGTCGTCACTCTATTTCTTAATAAAAAGAGTATTAATTATTTATATTAAGAAATAATAGAAGGATTCAGTGCGCCCATTTCCTTGTAGAACTAGACAGAGAGAGATTCTATCTCTAAAGATGTTCCGCAAAATCCCATATCCGTTAGACCGTTGGAATCGAGGATAGAGCTTGAGCCGTTAAACCTGCCTGCGATCGAGCTTCACTTCAAGGCAAGGCTACGTAAGCAAGGTTTTACAAAAAGCGGAGGGAAAGATCCTCTTTCTCTCTACCAGATTCATCCGTGTTAGCACCTTGTATGTAATGGAATGCTTCAACCTTGCTAGAACTACCCTTAGATCAGGAGAGAAAAGTACTAATTCAAGAACAACTCGAACAACCTAATAAATCAATGATTCTGTTAAGTATCACAGTTCGGTCTATCTGGCTAACCCAAAATACTAGCTCTATCTCAGAAAGTCAACAGCTAGCTCTAAAAGGGCTATCTCAAGCTCCAGTCCACTCACAATTGATCGGGAAGGCTTGAAATCGAACTTGCCTTGCTTGATTTGCTCCACGCTGAAGGGTTTGAAGAGAGCCTCAAACAAAGAAACTAGAGAAAAGCTGCGAATAAGACTCCCCTATTTGACCGGGAGCCCAACACCTAGGAGCATAAGCAGAAAGGAGTAAAAGGAAGAATTTTTCCATTACTAGATAGTCCAACTGCCCCGGTACTAATATGGTTATCAACCTAGGTCAAACGAAGCCTTCCGCCTATAATATAATGAGGCAGGCAACCACAATTAAACAACATCACCCCGTCTCCCCCGAGCGAAGGAGAGAGAAGAAAAGGCCATGGATTACAGACGTTATCTCATTGACAACACTTTCTATTGAGAACCGTGCTATAGCCGCCTATTCTTGATGGAAGTTTTCAGTCTTCTCTGTAGTCATTCCTGTGCTCTTCCCGAAAAAACACCCGAAAGGAGGCTTTTTTGCATGTTAGCGCCTCCCTCTAGTGCCCATTGATAAAGGTCCTAAGCTTGGGAAATCTTCCCACTTCGTTGTCTTTCTCTTTCTTTTAAGCTAGAAAGATGCAGTGCTTCAAAGATGTCTCACAAGAGACCCCTTTATCAACCTAATCAGCTTGCATCTAGGATTCAGACTAGCCCACAATATCAAAGCCTCCTATCAGAGTCAACCCATGTCACAAACCAATCTAACTTTATGCTTACTTTGTTTAAGTTTAGAAGATCAAAATCTTATTCGTAGTAATAGAGAGAGATTTCTTTCCCGCTTTTCAGATCACTATGAATCTATCTCATCAAAATGAATTGCACATTGGATTCTCGATGTATTCGTCTCGGTCTAAGGAAAGGGGAAAAAAAGTACTTCCACTCGATGGTTTATGGGGCACTCTCTCCCACCCCCTTGCAGGAAAAAGGATTAAGATACTACGGCTATCTCTTATCTCTGACATTTACCCGGAAAAAGGCCTCCTTAGAAGAGACCAATTCAAAGCAAAGTATGTAGCCATAGAAATTGGAAAGAGCGATTGAGAACAGCTGGCTTGACCCACACGACACTGATTGTCACTTCCTTTCCCTTCTTTAAAGAAAAAGTAAAACGAAATGCGAATAGAACTCACGAAATCTGGAACTAACCTCTTAACCGTTCGTGCTCCATTGCCATTCATTCATGAACTGGTTTGATTGACCGTAATTCCCTACTCCTAGGACAGCCTTAAACCAATCAGTAAATACAATAACAAAAACAAAAAGAAAAAAGATGCAGCGGCTATAGACACTGACTTTACTGTTGATGACGCGCGGGAAAATGCTACTTTTTAGATTGATGCGTAATTGGACAGCTTTCCTTGATCGAAGTCTGTAGCAGCTCAGTAACAAAAGAAGCTTCCTTCCCAGGACAAGCGACAATCGGGACTCTTTTATCCTTCGAAGAGGTAGACGGCTCCCTCTATTTCCAACTCGACCTCAAAAAACCATAACTAACTATTATAGTTAGATCTAGTTATACAATCTCGGATTCTCCTTTCCTAGCCCAAATTGAACATTGACCTCTTTCTAGGCATGACATTCCAGTGAGCTCTTACCATAGTAGTAGTCTATTTATCATTTCCGGTCTTTCTGTTTTTTCTTTCATTGTCGGGAGTAGGCTTTCTTGTCCTCCTTTATTCTAATTCTAAATAGGAATGCCCACGAATTGGCTTCGAGTCTTCGTATTAATGCCGGAATTCCCCTCACTTCCCAAATGAAATAGAACCAAAGTCAAGACAATTTAGCAGGATAATGGGGGGAACCCTATGATAGAATCTTCTAGGTATCTGCCTTTCTGTTAGAGGAGATTTTTGGAGTTTCGCTGTAAATAATCAGCTCTGGTGGTTCTTTCTTGAGCCAGCGGAGATGACACCAAAAGCTCAGTGGCTTTTGGGCTTTCTTCTGTCTCGGACCCTGACCTGTGCTGTGCCATGGAGGGTTTCCCTTTATTGGATTCTTTACCTTTATCTTTTTTAGTGAGTGGAGTTCTTTTAAGTGATTAGAGCAGAGGGAAAATCGAGATCAATCCCTGGATTCTTCCCTGCGAAGGAAAGGAGGGGTTTTTTTGGCATCAATGTCAGCAGATCGATCTGATACAGAGATTTGATTTGAGAGAAACCAAGTCTTTTGGCTTCTTTTGTGCTTAGTGTTACAGTGGTCGAGTCTGGATTTGGTAAAGTTTCTGCCCGAATGGATTTCAGCATATGGAATTAGATCAAATCAGAATTTGTGAAAACGCTATGTTTTCGTACATCCAATTATAAGGAAATATATGATACGCGCAGAGTACTGAAGGAGAAGTTGACGTCCAATTTGCAGCCCGAAGCATGCCATTCCAGTCATATCAGATCTTCTGGCGAAGTCGCAGAATCAGAGCAGAGATTCTCTCCGAACGCCCGATGGCCCTCACGGTAAGGAAGTTGACTACTTTCTTCAATCAGCAAAAGAGAGACCCTTGAGCATATTCTTCGTTATTCGTTAGAGTGACCGTTTGCGGATCCAGGAGTTCCAGTATAGTAGGCGAGTACAATGGGAATAAATCCAGTTTTTGGCTTGACTCGGAAACCGCTAGTCAACTCGTAAGCATAGCCAGGGGAGTCTCTTTCCGGAAGAGCAATCATTAATATTCGTGGAAACCCTTAAGGGCAAAAGGTCTTACGCCTTGATTACAATTTCCGGATATCTATAGCATACGTTATTCTCGGATCTCAGAGACAGATGTAGGTATACTTTGACTTTGAAAAGTCTCTGTCGCTGATCAGCTCGACTCACTTGTAGGGATAGGAGCATCAGCTCTATCATACTAGACTATGTCGCATATCCCGGTGTGAGCAAAAAGAGTACCTATCGATTTTCACTTCATTCCTGGGCATACTGGAGAACTTCCCGCTTATGAAACTATAGAAAGGGAAGAATCGCTATCAACGGGAAGAAGCGCTACCAGACATCTAAGAGGTGAAAGCGAGTAGAACGCCTTATTCAAATTAAAAGAAAGAGAGGGCTTGAGGCAAACAAAGTTTGATTCAAAAAGCAAGTTGTTGGTCTTTGATTCCTGACTGAAGAGATTCCAATCTCAAGAGCTAAAACAATGACCATGATAAAGAAGGAAGGCTAAACCACTCAACAGGGCAAAGGCAGCGTCTTTCTCCTCTATGGAAGTTCTTTGAATGCCTCTTTCTCAAAGGTCTACGCTACGAGAGGTTGAAATCTAAGAGAGAAAATATCTACTAAGCAAACATCTTTCAAAGAAGGAATTGACTACTGAAGTTGCCCTCCTAACAAACTGACCAAAACTCTAGCTATAACAAGTTGCTAAGTAAAGAGAGAGACTAAGCTGAGCTTGATTACCCCTGAAATGAGATCTTCGAAGAACCCGTCAGCGCATGCTGGCCACTATGGTATGGCAACCAGGAAGAATTTTCTTCTTGGTCCTCTTATTCTTAGACTTATTCTTATAAAGAGGAGCATCCCTTGTCTCTGCTCTTTTCAGGAAACTCGAAATATCTATTGAATTTAAAAGGTAGTCTCTTCTCGGCTAAGACGGATTTACTATTGCGACTCAGATTGGGCTAGCTGCCCTATGACCCGACGTTCGACTACTGTCTATTGTGTCTTCCTTGGTTCCAACCCTCTTTCTTTTCCAAGAAAGAAGCAAGCATTTAACAAGAAAGCATCAACCGGATTCATTAAACTTCAAAAGCATTTACCTTTCGACATATTCACTCGAGCTGAAACAATTGATTCCCCCTCGGGAATAGAGTCAGAACTGATAGCCATTTCCCTTTCCCTCGGTCTTTTTCGCCCTGAGCGGGACTCCGAAAGAATTGAAACGCTTTCCTTCACTGCCTTCTAAGCGCTACCTGGGACGTGGGAACCTATCTATTCGTGGATCGTATCTTTCCAGGGTTTCAATCCCACCCCTTGATTGATGGACTGCCTTTACTTCTTCTTTCCGACTTAGTCCTGAAAAGAGGAACGTTGCTAGACTCACTTACTAATAGTTAATAACTGAGCCTTGAGCTTAAGGCTGGCACGTGGTCTTCTTCTCTTTCTTGCTTTCAGCACCTGCCCTGAGCCATAACTATGAGTGGGGATAACTGAATGCTTTCCCGAGTATCAGCATAACTCACTAATAAGAGGCTATAGTAATGACCATGACACATATAGGAAGAAAAGGAAGTATGCGTGCTAGTAGGATTCCTTTACAAAGTGGAGTATACTTCTTTGAGTCTTCAAGCTTTATCAAATACTCTACCTGGGGAGTTTCTATGTCCCGTTCTAGACTCTGGTTCAATGCTCTCCTAACAAATGGATTCATATAGGGTCCTACTGGCTCTATCTATCACAGGGAATGGAGAGCCTTGTACCTCTCTAAGGGTCTAGTAGAATGTATTGAAATGAGTCTCTGCTGGCTCCTTACTATTGAAGCTCTATCAACCTTTCTTATATCAAGTAAGTAGATGGAAGTCACTTTCTCAGTCATGGCTTCATCCATCCAATCCCTCTGTAGCATTTTCCTTAAAGTACCTTATTAGAATTAGAGCTATTAGTAAGCCCTAGAGTGTTGACAAGTTGTTCAGGTCAATAGACAGAGGCATCTACACCTTTCCAGGAACCTTGAACTAGTGCCTTTCTTTTTGTCTACTCAATTACCTCCATAGAAAGAGTACCATGGTAAAGAAGTCACGGAGATAGAGAAATCTTATATCCCTCCATAGAGCATCCAAGGAAGCCATGAGCCTTAAATAAGAAGAGAGTTCCCAGAGAAAGTACCAGCTCTTTCTCTATTCCTAGCCTTTCTTCTACGATGTGTCTACCCTATTTGCTTATTATGAGATTGGGCTGTAGAAGCCTACTCAGTAGCTACTAGGTATGGGGCAAAAGAACTACGGGTATCTCCATATTTTAAATAAGAGCATATGATGTTGCCTCACAAACCACCTATTTCGTCGTCCTGCTGGTCTTAGAAAGAAATTAAGGACTTAGCACATGAAGAGCAAAGGAGTAGCCTCGTCTGGGATCTAACAATCTGCCTACTCTCTTCTCCAAAGCAATTTACTATCCTACCTCTTTAGGTCTTTAAAACTCCTATCTCTCACTCCAACTCGATAGACAGCTCGAAACCATCCAATATGTCCCAGGGTCCAAGAAACCCTTAATTCTCACATTTGGAGCAGTACCCTACTGGCTTATTCTCAGTGCCTTCACTTATCCATTAGTCTTGTGAATTTTAGCTCAAGAAGTATAGCTAGATAGAAGGAGAAATGCGCTATCCAGTCGACTGAATTCCTCTTTCTCAGGAAACTCCAAACTCTCAGAAAGAACTCTAACAAGGAGAAGACTTTTCCAAGTTCCGAGAAGAAAGTCAGTGGACAGATACGTACCCGATAGGGGGAGCCCTACTTCAGAGTCAGGTCCAGAAAGGATTCGAAATCCACTCCTTTCTTAAAAGCCCTTAACCTTCCAGTATCTTCTATCTGTGAGCGAACGACTTACGGAAAAATCCGAGTTCCTAATGCTCTCAATCTATAAATGTACTAGACTTGAATGAGCACTGACTTCTTCTTCTCGCTTTAGTCAGCCAATCCAAGAAAAAGAGTGTATCCGACTTTCTCCCTAAAAAATATGAAATCTAGGGATTGATTCTAGCTTCAAGACTGTAGAAGGACTCAAGGGAGACCATTCTCTGGATCATATAGAAGTCTAAAAAGAAATAAATATAGCTCAGCGAGAATATGGTAAGCAAAGGTCCTAGGAAAGGATAGTACCCCATCCGTAACGATCCGTGAGAATCCATGGGCTAGAGGATGACTGACTTCTTTCTATCTAGATTGTTGGTGAAAGAGGAAAAGAGCAATTCAGTGAATCCGAAAGAAGGTCCCCAGAAGACAAGTATCCTAGGACTTGGTTCTCTTCCGTCTGTTCTAACACAAGAAACGAACTAAAGGAAAGTAGTAGCCTGAGTTTGTTAGAATGCAGAATAGACTCATTTTCGCGTATTAGCGCTTCTGACTGGAGTCTGTGAGGGAGCATCTAGAACTAGAATCGGGTTCACAACAGAAGCCCTGGAAACTTAAAAAAGAGGGGTCCTATGTGAATGAGAGTGTAGCTAGGTCGAGTGAGTTAGGAATGCAGAAAGATCAGCTCTTCCTAGGGCAGAGCCACTAGCGTTTTCACGGGAGAGGTTCATGGCTATGTGGAACTCATAGTTCTAGCTTCTGAGGAAATTGACTAGTCTGATTGTAGACCTTGTTGGAGCTCTTTGATTCTTTGACTTTTTCTTATAGAGAAATTACTTGGATCAAACAAAGATTGTGTCGACAATAGAGCGGATACACGCGATTTCCCAACTTGGCAACTATGTGTACTTCTTCTCTCTAGAGAGCGCAGCTGTTAGGTGATTATGGCGTTCCTTACATGATCTATATGTTTCATCAATAAAGAAAGGCTTGGAGATTTGTTTCGTAGAAGCACCTTCTTCCTATCCATGTCTCTATCTTTATTCGCAGAGACGGCCCGCTGTCACAGCTTTTGTCAGCCTCAGCTCGAGCCCTCGCCTGTTCAACGCTAGTAACGTGGTCTTGGAGTACTTTATAAGCCTGCTGAGCCTCATTAATCTTCGTCTGAAGTGCTTCCTGAAACAAGCACGAGGGAACGGTCAGAAGATAACTCGTATCGGGATAGGAGACACACCGTATGAGCTTTTGTAGGAGCAAGCAGACCGAGTTTCTAGGATAGGAGTCCTTATTTATTGACCTTGAAGTTCCGGCATACAAGTAAGCACGAACATGAATAAAAGCAGGCAATGGAATTGTATCACAATCGTAATATGTTGAATAGGCATAATAGAGCCCGACTGCCAGTTAAGTTATTGGAATAGGCCCCCTGTCTTGTTTGTCTTAGCCACCTTATTTTGAAGGAGCAAGCCTGCTTCGGTATTCGGTAGTGGTAGTAACTTCAAAGGAATTGGTAGTATATCTTGAATAGATAAGCATTCATAATGTATGAACTCAACCCATGTTCAAGAGCTTGAAGAATGAAGTGAAAAGCTTGACTTTAGAGTTCGATCGGTTTTCGCCCTTCTCTTTCGCTTACTGGTTCATACCAGATAAGGTAAGAGTTCGGTTCCTATTGAGTCAGTTCTGGGACTAAGAGAAAGGGGATATCGATAAAGATGAGTATGCCTCGAAAGGAAGAAAGAATTTTTTTAATATAGGGAAGCAATTATAGAATATTTAGTTTCTGATTTCTCTTCTGATGCTTTGCTTAATAACCGCTCGTCGAGCAGCTTCTCCTTTTCTTCCACCGGACGATGTAAACTCAGATTATTCATTCATTGTAGCAGCTTGCTTGTTTTGTTCCACGCTGAAGGGTTTGAAGAGGGGAGTGCTTGCTTAAAGTTTATGTCTTTTGCTTACCCTCTTGGAAAATTCATCCTTAAGTCAAGAGTCTGAACTTCGTCAACCGTAACGTAATTAATTGGCTAAGCAAAGGGTCTACTAGCAGGAGAGGATGCATTTACCAACGGGAGTTCTCCTTTCAGTCGAGCTCAATTATATCGACCCTGGCGAAGTGGAGTTTCTTGTAGTTGAATCGAAAAATGTTATTAGGGGTAAAGAGACTCGACGTAAGGAAGAGGGGAGAGTCTAGATGTCTAGCTTGACTGACTGACCGGCCTGGCTCTTTGGCATCTTCTTTCGCAAAGAATACGTAGCTCTCCGCTAAAGCCCTTGACTCGCTTTTAGTTGAATCCTCTATTTGATTAGCAGTTTCATTGCGCTAAGGCTGGTACGCGTAGTAAACAAAGCCTCTACCTACCCCGGAATTAAAATAGCTTTTTTTTTTCTTCTATTCGAAAAGGTCAGAAAAGTTGAGATTGAACCTTGGCGAAACATAGCAACAGGGGGCAAGCCAGGTATCCTAGTAGGCAGGGGATTCAAAACAAAAGAGATAGATCCAGACCAAGAAAAGAAAGTGTAGTCTTGGAATGGGACTAGGTTTAGGTTAGGAATTCTTTTTCCAACTCGTCCCAGAATGGGCGTTATGGCAAAGAACAAGAAGAAAACAATCTGTTACTAGGGACATAGCTATCAGATCTACTACTAGTGCTTTAGCCATAGCCTTCCTTCCTTTACCAAAGCTATCTTCTCTACTTGCTACAATGCCGCTTAGTGATGATGCTGAAGCTTACTAAGCTAATAAGATACGGAAGTTTCTCACCTTTAAAAAAGAGATTCCATAGGACTTAACTTATACGATACGATATGCCCTGGGGTAGGCATCAGAAGGAAGACGTTCTATATGCCTAAGAAGCGAACACTACCTATATATCTAGCTACTTCCAGTTGACTTCCTTAACTCGCCTCTGGGTGCTATAAGGTCTCTTCCTGCCTAGCGTTCACCAGTAGAAAAAGTCAGAGAAGGACTTCACTGCTTGCTACACACTAGAATGCAGAATGGGCTATCCTTTCAAGTTTTATGCTATAGAAATTGATTTTCTTTGAACGTAGATAAGAGATCTTAAAAGCCAAAGAGATGATAGGAGTAGCTCGCTAAAGCCCTTCGCCCCGTAAAGAAAGTTTCTTTGTGACTCTACCTGGGGAAGCAAGAAAGCATTCCTGCGAAGCTAAGCAGGAAGAAAGGGTTGGGAATAGAATAGAAAGTAGGGGTGAACACCCAGCAAGCGTAGTCGATAAGCAAGAGCTAGCCTTAAAATGAATATGATTATGCCTATCCTTCTGGGGGAGTCAGAAGATCCGCAGTTAGACGCGGAAGCAGCAGCGATCGGGGAGGCAGGTGGCCGACTAGGTCAGAGTTGTGAAGGTGGTGGCAAACGACGTATTTTCGCCATAGGCGGCTTTGGTCAGAGGCTATTGCCTGAGTGGGAAAGGGTTATAGTGAAGACTTGCACGCCATCTCGTGTAGTGAATACCGTACATCTCATCCAGTCTCAGAAAAAAACTGAACCTGCTATTTGGCTCCAACGGGTGCATGTATCAAGGTAAATTACTATTCTAAGACTGTAGACTCTCTATCTATCTCTTAGTGTCCCTCTTCTTTTCCTCAGCCTGTGGGGAAAAGCCCGAGGTGCACTGATTTTCGCCCTCATTTTATGAGATGGGGTTGGTCAAACTTTCCCTTCCTTGCTTCATCCTTCCCGTAATATTACTTTCTATCCGCTTCTAGCCTAACTAAGGCAATTCAGTTCACTTCTGGAGCGTCGAAAGCATAGTTGAATGTGTCTTTCTTTCTTCGGAATGAATGAGAGTAATAGTAGTCAGGGAAAGAGAGTCTTTTCAAGGCAACTAGTGCTCTTTCTTTGACCCCTAACGCTAGGGCCACTTCCTGGCGTTCGTGCCCCATACTCATGGGTTACTTCATTCACTTCATAGAGGGCAACAAAGGTAGATTTAGAAAAGATAGACTTTCGCTTATATAGGACTTTCGATCATTAATACGAGTAGGAGGAAAGGGCAAGCAAGCAGCAACGGGAGCTCCTTCTAACAGAGTGAATCGTAGCGTTTATATCTGGGATTAAGCTCTGCAGCCAGCCTATGCCTTTCAGGCAGTTGATTGCCCTTCTAGCTATAATAACGAACTTCCTTTCCCTCTACAACCTTGCTGGGATTGCTTGATTGGGTTAGCATTCATAGCTGTTAGCACGAGATGCAGTTCAGTTAAATAGATAACTCCTAGCTCTTAGGATTGAAGCTTATCTTCTCAGAACTCAAAGAAAAGGTTCCTAGTAAACTTAACGTTAAAGAAAGCTTAGCTTATTCTCCCACTCTGGTTTTAACCGATGCATTAGCTTTTCTTTTACAAGATGTCCTGGACGCCCCTTTCTTCAAAAAAGGAGATGCATGTAATTACGGATATCATAGCTTTAGGTGCTCCTACTTTAGACGTACATGGACGATACACTCGATACAGCCAGCGTATAGGGATAGGGAGAGGTAAAAAGGCATAGCATAGCTTTCAGGGAAACTCCTTAACACAGGAGTATTGGAAATGGAAATACAGATCAAATACCTTCTGAGGCGGTGTTCCCTACATACAGTACGGAGGGGAAGCGGGAAGAGAAGAAGGGCTAATTAGAATATGCAACAGCGCTTAGCCCCTCCACTCAACTCAGCCATACAAGCCTTTCTAGTTATCCTATACGTTATGTGCTTAGTTACACGGTTACACGACTTCGACTCTGGGCGTCCCCCTTAACCAACTATCCTTCTTTCCACGGACAGGCAGGTTAAGCTGACTAGCTGCCATCGCTTTCAGATTCAAGGAAATTTTCCAGACCTTTAGGTTCTGATTCGACTGATCGCCCTACTTCTTTAGCTTTAGGAGCTAGACCAGCGAGAGATTCTTTCTATTACAAGAGTTTACTTCGAGAGAAACAGACCGGGCATCCATCCATTCTTCTATGTCTTCTATGTTATAAGCCTCTGGCTCTAGCTACTCTCGATACCTCTTACTTCAGAATAGTCACGCTTCCCAGTCTCTCCTTGCAGCGAGTTAGAAGGTTGTCTAAGCGATTAAGGAGTTTTGTAATCAATATCCGCTATCTTCATCTGGTCTTTCCGGAAGCCTGCACATCGAGCTGAGGAGAAAGGAAAGAAGAGCTTGTTGTTCCTTCCCGCGTTGGAATGCAACCTTAGTTGAAAGTGATGATGTTGATCTCCTTTTCCGAGAATGAGAATGTTAGGCTAATCTGAATAGGGGGTTGGGAATCCCACCTTTGAAAGAGTTGGTGTCTCGTCCGGGGCATGCTAATAGTTGTGTGGGGATATATTCCTAAGCCAAGCTATACCTGCAAGCCAGTTTTTGTCTTGTTCTGAGGGAAAAGACTTCATAATAGGCCAGCCAGGACTAGTGTGATCCTAACCGGTCTTCTTCTTACTTACACTATTTCTTTTACCGGGATTGATGTCCGAGGAAGGATTGGAAGAGTGAGGGTTTAGGCTTTCCAGGAAGAGATGAGACCAAATCTGGAGAGATGCGAAGAAGGAACTGTTTTCAGGACAAAGACTCGAAGGGCTTGGTTGTGAGGAAGTGAATAAATTAGGGTACGGTCCGACGTAAGCCACAGTTTGATCGACAAGCTCAGTTTACAATGAAAATCAATGCAAGAAGAAGAAGGACGACAACGGAATGGGAGGTTCATCGGAACTGTTATAGTTCGATCGCAAATAGCGTTTAGCTTGAGTGCGCGATCATGACAAGGACTTGAGGTTCTTTTTCCGAAGGAGCTGAGAAAGGAAGCATCATTGGCTAAACCCACGAGCCAGAGACGGAATTCCCAAGTCGAATGGGAACCATTTCTGTACCGGTTCCACCGAATGCTCCTCTTTTCTACTACGGTAAACTTCACTCTAAGCCAATCCAGTTCTCTGACTAAAGGTTCACTGGAACCTACCAAGCCAAGCATTTGCCCGCTTGACGGTCGGAGCGCTCTTTTATGATATGAAGAAGAAGCGCGTATATCTTTTATCTATGCTTGGCTGGTGGAATAGATCATTGCATTTTTTAGATAAAAGCTGGCGATGACTTGTCAACTCAATCGAGATCGATCGCTTTCAAGTGTTTTTTGTTTCCCTCCCGGGAAAGAAGAAAGAAGGCGCAACACTTTCAGTGCCTTTTCGCTAGTAAGATCCATACAAAAACAAGTGCGTCTCACTGTCACGGGAATAGACAGAGAGCGATTGGAAGCCTTATGCTCCGCCCGCGGTGCTAAACTCTAAACTAAAGTTCCGCGAGAATAGAGTTTGTTCTATGGTCCGAAGAACGCTCAGAATTCGGATGAGTTGACTCAGGCACAGATCCATTTTCCCTCTGCCTCGGCGTCACTCCAATAGCCGATGTCATCATTAGGGCAAACGATTTCTCTTTATTGCCTATCTCTCTAGAAAGGAGGAGTAATAGAAGGTTAGGTGTTCATTGGGTATGATATCTAGTGCCGATCCGGGATACTCCGAAGGGCGACTAGGTCAGTCCATTGAGGGAGGCGGAAAAGGCCTTATATTCGCCATCGGGAACTAGATCGGTCTTTGGCTTTTACGGCCACCAATGGGCAGCAGCTGTGTTAAAGAGCCGTGGATGGTACCTTTAATCAACTTGCTCCCCTTGACCTTGGGAGCATGGATTCTTTCTCGTAAAAATCAGCAACAGACCGTTGGCCGCTGCAAGTTATGTCTAAGATGATGACAACCGTGTTCGGAGAGAGGCTTGGCTATTGTTGGGCATTAACCATCAATGGCACTATGTTCGATGTACCCTTTGTAAAGTAAAGTAAAAAAGGGTCCACTGTATGTTTTATAACAGGCCACAGGCCAACCTCTCGGATATATGTCGTCTTGGGCCAGTATTCGCACTATCTCACAATTTTCTGGTGTGGTTAGCTGCGGACGAGGTATACCTCGAGAGAAAGTGTACAAACTATGCTCTCTTGGGTGATGATATTGTTATCGCCGACAAGAAGGAAGCAGAATGCTATTTTGATATGCTGCTGGGTTAGTTAGGGGTCAAGATTTGGGCAACGGGACCATTGAATTTTCAAAACGCTTTTTCCATAGTTCACTTGATCCTTCCCCTATTTCACTTAAAATGGTAAGGGGACCTACCCAATACAATAGGAACTATGGCAGTGATGAATAAGTACGGAAACCGCTCTTTAAGAGTGAGTCTACGTTTGCGCGGGGCCAGGTACCACACATATGTGGTGAAACCCGACTTGCCTTTTCATCTAAATCGTCATAGACACTTTCTAATATTGTTCTGCCCTTCGGGGATCACCCCTCTTCCTTTCTAATCAGTGATGAGAGTGTCTCTGCACACAATAAAAACAAATAGTGGGGAGAGGCTTGACGGAGACTTCTGTTAGGACAAAATTCTTCTTTAGTGAAGATAGGACTTCGTTCAGTTTGCTGGACCATTCCATTCTATCGAACCTGTTTCCCGGTCACCTGTTGTGTTGGGATGATCTCTTTTCATTCTTGATAGCTCTGCCATCTTCTACGTCCCTACCGAGATGGATTCTCTTCTAGGAGGGAATGAAGGTTTGGCATTGGGGTAGCCATCTATTTGAAGACTCCTCTCTTTTGAGATAGTCTATGATCGATCAAACGAGACATGTCATGAGCTTGAATTCCATCGAACCTTCCTTTACTTTCTTTATAGAAAGTAATTTCTTCTAGCTTGAACCCGCTTCACTCTCCCTTTCGAGACAACACTAACAAAGGCAAGAAAGAGAGAGTCAAGAAGAACAGACAGATAGACATGTAAGGAAGGTCAGAGAGTGGGAAAGAGCTACTCCTTGCTTATTGTTATAGCGCGCCCCCTACCTAACTAACTGACGAGTAGTTTACCTTAACGTATGTAATAGCAACGTCAAAGGACGAGAAGATGTGTGTAGTACCCGTACTGGAATGGAAGCTCTTGGATAGAAGAGAAGGGAACAGAAGATACCAACGAAGAAGTTGGGAGGTCGGAGTAAGAGCATCACAGAAAGAAGAGTAGCTGAACCAAAGCGTAAAAGCTAGCTGGCAAAGAACCTAGCGCAATGAAAGATGTTTATTTTAATGAATCGAGATTTTCTTAGTGTGAAGTCAGCTGTACTACTATAATATAAATATAAAAATGCATATTTTTTGTTTGACCGGCAAAGCATTGAACGAACACAGGGACTGCCCCTACTAGATCGAAGTCACGCATGGTCAGTTTCATCTTGCCACATCGTAGCAGCCTCTCCATACAAGTCACAAGCGGACCAAAGCAATAGCAATAGGAAGAAGGATTCATCCCAGAAGGAGACCTTACCTGCCTGCCTCTCTTTGTCCAATTAGTGTATCAACGTATAAGAAGATTCCATGATAAGAGAGATGAGGTAGCCGACCCGACAATATGACACATAAGTAAGAAGGATCAGTTCCAGCGGTCGGTGGAAAAGGAATAAATAGTAAAGCTTGTTTGGATATGGATATAAGGAAGCACTCATTCTCTCCCGATGAGAATAAGCCTCTCTTTCCATAGAGTTCTTCTTTTTCCTCGCCGACCGAATGATCAAGTATTCGGAGAATCGGTTGTTAGGGCGTTTACCTTCGGATTGGAACAGGGGCTGGAAAGGCTACGTTTATGGCCATTCCAATGGACGACTTCCAGATGATCCTTGGAATGGAATTTTGACGAACGGCCTTGCACCGCTACCTTTTATGGACATGGACTCGATTGCTATCTTAGCTGCTTTCCTCGTTATGAGACGATAGGCTGAGTTAAGACGTGTCGAATCTTTTAGTAAGTCGTCAAAGAGGGTCGACGAAGCGAAGTTGACGGGCCGATAGGACAACCATTGTGCGTAGTTAAGTGAGCGAACTGCGCTTTCACGAACCGAGCTTTTCCGAGTCGACTAAGTCAATTCAGTGCTGTTGAAAGCGTAGCACACTTAACTTAGGCACCCAACTTCTATATGTCAATCAAGTTCCTGCATGTGAGCATGGGTGGTAAAGGAAGAAAGCGTGAGCTTGACTTTTTATTGACTTTAGTTAGCAGGGGAAGCAGCGGCGCATCCCGCCCGTCCTTAAAGCATCGCATCTGTTCAGTCATGTAAGCTAAGGTTTTTTTCTATCTGCTGATAGAGCACCTTGTTTCTTATTTTTTCTTTCGAGCTCAAGCCTACGCCCTCTTTCCTTCTCTGTCCCTTAGGCTCTCTGTCCTGCTCCCCTGAAAAGGGCGAAGCGGAAATTTCATAAGAGAAGAAAGCTGGTAGCGTAGATTCAGGCTACCCGAGTAGCTACGATTCCGTCCCTCCCAGTTCAGTTCACAGGTGTAGTTGCGCGTACTTAAATTAATCCACTTTTTTCGAGATTTGGTTGGTGTTCAGTGTACCGCACCGTGGGTACAATAGAAGTCTCAGGATCCAAAGAAAAGAAAGAAGAGAAAAAGCGCTAAGATAAAAACCTACATGCTTAACACATGCGTGCGAGTCGTATGAAAGAGAAAGACAAGACCCCTACCGGACCAGAGGCTTCCCGCCCGGATTATGTCCAAGAAGAAAAATGACCACTACGCACGAAGGACCAAGGTGGATTCAGGAGGATAAGGGTAAGAAGCGGGGTAGAGTAATGGTTAACTTCTCGGGCTCATAATCTGAAGACTGCAGGTTCGAATCCTGCCCCCGCCTAAGAACGTCGAGATGCTGTATTATATTAACGAGTATCTCTCTTTTGAGCTAACTAAAGCGCTAAAGCAAGTAACTGCAAGAAAAGTTCTAGTCGATTGACCGACAGGAAAGTCATTCTATTCTGAGCACGTCTTCGCCGACCTACTTAAAGAACGAGCATATTCCTTCCCATCCACCATCTCCTTCTGGGTTACTCCGATGCACACGCTTAGCTACAACTTCTGGCTTACAAAAGCGGCCCCAGACTACTTCTCAAGTCTGATTGAAACTCAACTTGATGGGCAGAATCTTGAGCCAGAGGTCATACTGATCCTGTCCTTTCAATAGTGAACACGCACACAACAGAATCGCATCGAGAAAGACAAGGATGGGAATATGGTTGACCCAGAATTGACATAAGAAAGACGGCCCAACTTCATCACCAAAGAAAGGGGGAGCTTTGCCCATTCTAATTATCAAGATCCGGCTACCCAAGTAAGAAAGATTTCTAATAACAAACAAAGCGAGGAGAGCGATCTACAAGAGTAAGCGAATGGTTAATTCACTCAAGTCTTTCTTGGAAGTGGAAGAAAACAAAAAGATGCTATGCTGTCTAGCAAAGAACGCATGGATAAGTGGGCGAGCAAGCGAAGCCCCAGGTTCGGAAAGAATAGAAAGAATAGTAGATACCAGAATGATTCTTGAGCAGCGCGGGGAGAAGTGAAGAAAAGGCAAATCCTTGAGAAGGAAGAGCGCTATCCTAGTAAAGAAGATAAGTTCTCGAGATATCTATAGTGAACCGAATGTTGCTTAGGGCGGGTGACCATCTTATGATTGAAAATAAGCACCGAAAGTAAGAGAAGTGAGGCGTTCGGAACCTACTCTAGTAGAGGAACCAACCCCCCAGAAAACCTGACCAAAAAAAAAATAGCTACGTTCCCGTAACTAACGTTACTTCGGAGTATGTGGCTGAGAAAAGACGGGAAGGCAAACAGAAAGTACTACTTTCTTAAGTTAAGATGAATCTATTGAAGAGTCAAGGTTTCCAATGAGCACGGATGAGGCGAAGCATCGATCCCTAACAAGCGAGGTAAGCGCCCGGATACAAAGGAATCTTAGTCTATGTCTTGGTCACCCAGAAAAGTCTTTAGAGATAGTTGAGGGACCTCTACTTTACGTACCCCTTTAGTCTTAAGAGAAAGTAAAGTAATACACTCAGTCTCACCGTTGGAGGATTTAGGGCGTTAGCCCGAAACCCATAGAGAGTCAAAAGGCTGTAGCACTGCAGGAAGACCAAGGTCTCGATCGACAGATCTAGTGGTCAGTCACCCTCAATATTGGATTCTACGGCCAATGCTGCTAAATTCAAATCACATTAATAAGAGAAATGGATTAAGCCAGTCTTCCATGGTTTGATGGAAGGAAGAGCTAAACCTGAACTGAACCTCGGGAAGGAGAATTCGTCTTCCAGCCAATCACGCAGGAATCTACTTTCTAATTGATTTCACGCGTCGACATGCTTCTACCTTTCATTTCTTTTCCTCGACTCAAATTTTTAAAAATAGATCCAATAAGAAAAAAGTATTTCATTTTATCAAGAGGAGAAATTCCAGCATGAAAGAGACCTGAAAAAATGGAAAAAAAAATGAAATTAAAGAAAGAAGTATATTTACAAGGCTCTAAGAGAGAAGAGCCATGAAAGAAGAGACCCGAACAGAGACTCGGTTTATACTCGCGCATCGAAGAGCATCGTTAATTTTGTAAGAGAATAGTTACGGCTTATCTAGCCTGTCCATGAATGAATCATTTGCGAAGAGACTAGCTCCTACACTTTCTTTTGTCGAGATTGGTTTGGTGTTCTTCGAACATTTCTAACCCTAGAAGCTATTGGTGACCAAGTAAGCTCAAGAAGCGAAGCTGGTCTTCCTGCCATCAGGGCATCAATCTCATGCTCATGCATGTGCGCTTTTAGTTCTGTCAACCCTTCGCTAGTAGAACTATCAGATAGAATGGCTAGTCGGTAAATAAGCCTTCCCGGGTTATCTCGTACCTATCTTTCAACCTAGTCAACTAGTAAATCTCTCTACGATTACAAAGAAAAACAACTCGAAAAGAATCTCCAGGTATACAAAAAGTAGTACGAGAGCTTTACACTTTTACACAAGGAAGGAGAACTCTTAGATCCGGATCCCTGTCCACGACTCTATTCTCTTCCCTTTCTGGTCTCTTCTATCAATAATGGGAGTGAATACCTGTCCGATCTTTCCTTTTATTCGTAGATCGGGGATTGGGGGATAGTCAATAGATTAGTGCAAACGAACTCTCCTTGCCGCTTCCTTCTTTCTCGTGGGTTCAAGCTTCGAGTACTTTATATTCTAATCTTATAATCCCTGAATCGCAGTTTTGTTATCACAATCTCTCTCTTACTATAAGATAAACAAACTCTTTCTTGCTTTCAGCACCTGCCCTGAGCCGGAGGGTACTCTTTCAGGGAATAGAATGAGACTGACTTACCATTTCTCTAGTCACTCTCGCAGCTTCAGGGGAAGAGGGGCGTAGCGAATATCTGGTTCGAAAGCTAGTTCCGATTTAAGTTGTGAGCCAGAGCTGCTAATGGCTCACTGAACTCTCTTCTAGGCTGAGGCCTCTTTCTAATACCCAACCCACCAAGAGCGGAAAAGAGACCGGTGGGAAGAGCAAAAGCGATGCCATCGATTTTTCCTCGAATCACTTCTTCTTCCTTTCAATTTGAAAAGAGCATCTTCCCGGAGCGATAGATAACTCTTAGAATAAGGAAATGGGCCTTTTTCGCCTGCTTCCAAAAAAGAACCTATTCGTCAAGTCAAGATCGCCGCGCTTACGCCTTTTCCTATTGCCCCAGGCACCAATACTGCGCCGCTTCCTTTTATTCTGCATCGGCGCCCAAGCACTGGACCAAGGGCTTTCGAAATGAACTACTTGGCTCGGTTTCCTTCCCCCGCTTAATCGAAATCTCCTTCACTAGGCCAAAGCAATCCCAACAAAGAAAGATGCAGAGTGCTGTCATACCCCTTCCCTTGGGTGACTGAATACCCTTTCGTCACTTAACTACCCTTCGAGCTAAGAACAGGAAGAACCGCAGCCCCTTTCTGGGCTTAGTAAGGCGCATCTGTTTTCTTGCTCCCTTGTTACGTTACGCATTAAGGACTCTATTACTATTTACGCTCAGAAAAAGCTTATTCATCTGCACCTTCTCTGGAACCGGGTATTCATTCCTAAATCCATAATCCATTTACCTCGACCAGGATCAACTCCTTCTATGCCCCACGCAAAAAGCTAAAAGTAAAGCAGTCATCAAGCCAGAGCTAGTTTAACAACTACCGATTCGCACCCGCCGGTCAAAGAATTCCCTTTCGAGAACACCGAGACGCTCCCTTTTAAGGTAAGGTAAGGGGAGATCCTCTTTGGGACTAAAGTAAAGAGCTCTAACAGAAGAGCGGCAACAGCTTATCCAAAAAGACCTGTTCTCTTATCGTATCGCTTTGAACATTCTCCTTTCTCGGCCCAATCAAGGGTTCTGTTCTAGAGACAATTCCTTATTCAGGAACCCCTATTCTTGCAAAGACCGCTATGCACCTTGTTTACGATGCGCTTATTTGCATAACCTAACTCTCCTGGGGGCGAGGCAAGCAATAGAAAGGGCGTGGAAATTAGCCCTCGTAAGGCCTCTTACTTAAAGGCAGAACCAAAGAGAGTAGTGAGAGGAGTTCAAACCCGACTCAAGGCCTAGTATAGTAGATCTCTTCCTGCTACCTTACTGACTTCCCTGGGGGATAAGAAAAAGCTGTTACAGAATCAGCAGCTACCCATCTGTTGGAGGAAGGACTACTGGTAGTGGTTCGGCAGCTCAACTCTTATTAGTAGCGGCCCATGTAGATTGGGGGAAGAAAGAAGACTAGCTCTGGCTTTCAAGCGTGAACCAGGTCTGGGAATCGGCAAGAGGTCTTGGATTAGGCATTAGCGGTCAAAGCATTGATTCTAAGCCAGCCCAGATACGAGTGAGCGAAGCAAGCCTACGCCTACGAGTTTCCATTGACGAAGCGAGAGTAGATGCGACAGAAGGAAGTTATGCCACCAATCCCTAATCGACAGACTCCAATTCTCATACGAAATCCGAATCCGAAAGGGAGGGGCACTTAAGTACACCTACGCACTGGTACGTAATAAATAAAGCAAAGATGCGGCCTAAGCGGAGTGAGTCTTAATCAAATGAAATGGACAAAGCAGAAAGGATTCTCTCCAAAAGCATAAAGCAAGCAGAAGGAAGATCTTCGGATAAGCATGAAATGCCAAATCGGCGGCAGGAAAAGAAGAAATGTTTTGATCTTCTTGCCGACGTTCTAAGTTTCGTGTGCCGCTAAATTAAGCCTCTCTTTGGTTTTGTTTAGGCTTCTGCCTTTACTTTTCTCTAGCCTTTTGGCTTCCTACTTTTAGCCATTTTCTTTTGCTTTCAACACCATACCCGTTCTCTACGCACTAACTAGGGTTTGCTTAACCGTCTGCTCTCCTTTCGTTTGGCCACTTAGGATCGTTCCCTTTGTTCAGCGAATAAGACTGATTACGAAATTTTCAAATGAAAAGAAGGGCGCCGGTACAGGTGTCCCTTTCTTTTACTCTTAGAAAAGCACTAATTAAGTTACTTACGGAATGCAAAATCTCTCTATCGTCCAAGATCCTAAGGTTTGCATGTCTTAGGCTAGGCCGGTATGGTATCTCGCCTCTAGCCTCTCTATATAGAATTCTCGATCGAAATCTCATATGAAAAAGAAGCTCTCTTTTACCTCTGCTTTGATTCACGATTTCACTTAAAGCAGACTAGAATCTTCTTTGAACAAGCGAAAGAAGTCATATACACCTTACCACTAAACTAGATTTGTTTGGTTAAGGTACACACCACTTCCAATTGAAAAAGAAGTTCCCTTCTTAAACTTGTAGGAAATAACGTATGTAAGTCCAGCACTCTCTTCATTCTATCTGTTAGTCTAGTTGGTAGCAATCTAAGGATTTTCAGCTCTTCAAAGGTAGGTTAATCAGTCTATCCCCATTACCGTATCGGCTAAGGCTTCCCTTTCTTCCTTGCGTCGATTAGGGTCCCTGCCCTCCATTCTCTCTCAGCTTCCTCTGCTTGCTTTCATGTAGTTTCTTTTTTCGTAGGTAAATTCGTTTCTTCCGGCTAGACTTTCTTCTTGACTTTTATCTATTCGTTGAGGTACTTTTCACTCTTTTTAGGATGAAAGAAGTCCTTCTTTCCAGTCCGCTAGCAGTCCATACCTAACAGTCTTCGAAGCCGTATCAGGGCCAATTCCCTTTCTTTGAGATTAAGACTCTGGTGAGAGGGAGCCCCATTCCCGATCGTCTTTATCGGAGAAGCCTTTGAGAAATTGTCCTATTTCCTTACCTGCTGTCCGGGGTCAATTCCTTTGTATCGAGGGGCTTTCCTTCCTAGGTCTATTCCTTCTCTCCACTTATTCGGTATGGTATGTCCGCCCAGTCGTCAAAGCTTTTCCTTTCCTTTTAACTAAGCCTTCCCGCTCTACTGGAAACTATCCTCTATCAGAAAGTCTCGTAATCAACTTGATTTTTTTTTACTTGATCAATCGGAAAGAAGAAGGCAGAGGTAAACTCCCCAACTCGATCAATGGGTGCTCATTGGTCTTCTTGAAACTCCCCAACTGCCGCAGCTTTCGATTGGGGGAGCCTCGAGCATCCAGTATATGACATTAAGGAGTATTCCTCCATGGAGTAGTCCACTCATAGAACAAGCATGTAAGCGAAGCAAGAAAAAGGCTTTCCATTTTCATTACGATTAACCTTCCTCTCAATTAAAAGAGAGAGCTTCCCCATACATAAGACAAATAAGGAGATAATGGATCACCCTGTCGGAGACCCCGTTTAGGCTGAAAGGAGGAAAGCCTTTGACCATTCCACACAATAAAGAGGACTGGGAAACACAATTCATAATGAGCTCTACGCATTTATCCGGAAAGCCAAAATCTCGGGGAGTATTAGTGAGTCCAATCTACTCTGTCATACGCCTTAGCAAGATCCATTTTTTTTTATAGTCATACCTCCTTGTCTAGAAGAAGTGCGACGGATCGAATAAAGTAATTCCTGAGCAATGATGACATTATCAGAAGCCAGGGATGAAACTAGCCTGAACGGGACTAACAATCTCATCAAGGTCTTAAATTAAACGGTTCATGGTGAGAATTTTATAAGCCACATTACATAAGCTGATAGGACGAAAATGAGCTGCTGTAGTGGGGTGAGTTTCTTTCGGAATAAGAACAATAAGAGTATTCTCCAATTCTATAGGAAAGGTACCTGACTCAAATGCAGAACATACAAGATCGAAAATTGTGTCACCTACAATATCCCAATATTTTTGGAAAAAGACGGGTTGGAGCCCATCCGGTTCAGGGGCTTTATACGGTTTCATTGCCTGAATAGCAGCATAAACTTCTTACTTTGAGACAGGAGCAATAAGCAAATCAGCTTGAGCACTAGAAATACAAGGATGGTTATCAAGAGGAGGGTGATGAGCAGGAATAGACTCCACTGAACAGAAAAGAGATTGAAAATGCCTGAAAATGGATCCTTTAACAATATCATCATCAGAACCCCATTCCCCATTCTCAAGTCTCAATCTTTGAATTCTGTTTCTCTGCCTTCTGCACACCGTAGTCGCATGAAAAAATCGAGTTCCTTTGTCTCCAAGAAGGGCACCGTTTGGTCTAGAAGCAAAAACATAAGAAGAGTGGATAAGAAGAAGAAAAAGAAGAAACCGGGCTAAGAAGAGAAAGGGGAAGTTCTTCCGATAACGGGATTGAGAGCGCTGTGAGAGCGCAAGAGCTGTGTGATAGGCAAAGGACTCCACCAAGAGAGGATTGGAGGAAAGTAACCTACAACCTACCATTCGGATTGGCAATAGAGCACGCTTTCAGCCTAGTAGACAACTAAGCAGGAGGAAGGGGAAGTCTTACAAGCAACCTAATTCCTATGTTATAGCCTTCGTTCCCTGGTCTATCGGTGTGCTCCGACAGTGACGAGTTCGAGGAGTGAACCCGAGATATCTGGTTCAGAAGGTTGCCAATGGGGCTAGTGGCGTCCCCGCCCCGCCTCATGAAAGGGAAGCGATATCATTTGGTCGACCAGTCAATAAGAGGGAAAGCACGAACTAGGATCGACCTGCATGTGAGGCAGCGAGTGAGATCCCGAAGAGTTCCGAAAAAGGGTTAGGAGAGTTTGAAGATCTAGAGCGAAGCGAAAGGCCAACCCCGCGGGAAGGAAGTCAGAAGAGAAGGAAGAGACTTTTTACAAATTACAAAGATGAAGACCTAGAGCTAGAGCTTGTTGAGAAAGTCGCTTTAAAGATGGTCACCCTTTCCTATGGGAAGTAAGGAAGTTTCAAGCGATAGCAAAGGCCTTACCTTAGGGAATAGGATCTCTTTCTACGTTTACTGATGCGTCTTCGGATGCTTTTGCAAGAGCGTTTGCTTTAGCGTCTGCGGCTCGTAAACCGAGTGCTTCAGCTTCGTGGGATTTGGATAAGCGCCTGTACACTGTCCTAGGTTGGGTGTGCCATCAAAGGAGAGCCCTTGGGTATAGTATCGTAATTTTGGTTGTCACCCTCATAAACCCGCTTTCTCCACTTGAAGTGGTTGACTGGGAAAAGACCAACAACGGAACTCCTTGTTTGTTGTGTTCTCGCAGGGGAAAATTTCTTATACTTCATACCGAAACAAAAGACAATAAGAGGCTGGTGAAGGAAGGGGTGGCTGGTCCGATCTGGGAATAGTCCCAACCCTTCCTTTCAAAGGGTTTCCAAGCAAGTCTGTAGAGGCCAGGGAATCTCAAATGATGGACAAAGTCAATGCTTTGTCTTTATCTTCTTTTTGACGAGACAACGGGATTTAAGCTTCAAAACCTGCGTTTGGGGTCCCGATAAGGTAATCACCTATAAATTCTTCTAATCGTGAGATTCTTTTAGCTGAGATCTCAGTCTATCTTTGCATCTCTTGAGTATGTAAGGGCTAATGGAGTGAGTTCATTGATGTAGAGAAGATGGGAGAAATTCGGTAGAAGGCAAAAAAATAGAAAGATCTTCTTACCAGGAGTCAGATTCAAGTGATCCAAAGACTAGGGAATGCCCGTCCTTAGTAGGATTTCCAGTAGTCGGTTTTAGGTTGGGGTGCTAATAGTAGCATAGTTGCTTAGTCACCTTCCTCTTACGTATTACTATCTAGGGGCTTTTAAGCTGGTGTCTTTACTTATGTCATTAGCAAGGTGTAAACTACTCGCTTGGTCGCTGAAAGCCCTTCCCTTCGAAGGAAATGTACCTGTCCTAGCAATCTCTGCAGCTCCTTCTTTTTCTTGCTGCTTGGGCCTTAGCCTTGAGTCATTCCGCTATCATTCGAAATGGTCTATGTCGTAGAAGGTGAAATCTCATAGGCAGATGTAGTCTGGTAATCCAGAAGTGATGCATTTCTTTATGAGGGAAACTGGCCCATAGCCCTCTTCTTTTTATTTTCAGCGAACCGCGCCCCATTCTCACTGCCACAAGGCCCAGAGCCCATTATTCTAAATCTAAAGCAGCCTAGCCAAGGCAGGCTTTCGAGCAGGCAGGACAGATGCCGATTCTACCTCTGCCAACTTCCTATTTCTAGCAGGATTTTCTCCATCAACATCCAAGGTTTGTCTTAGCAAGATCCGGTCTAACTCTTTGAAAGATGCAGGTTCAATTCTTTCCTTAATGGGCGAATTAGCCACAGCACAGAGTAAATACCCGAGCAATTCCATTGCTATTGAATACGTTGGACTGTGAACTCTTGTTTAAGAAGCTGGGATCGGAACTTCTTCTTTCGCTTGTTCACGACTCTCCGATGAAGGCTTTCAGGCCTAACCGCAGCTATTTCTAGAGGAAGGAAAGAAGGGCTCAGCCAGACCCGGTTCAATTCGTTTTTTGCGGGAATACCTGGGCTGTCTTATGGCAGCGAAAAGAAAGGTTATTACGAATCGGCTCTTCCTTCTTAGAGAGATTAGCACTAGGAGTTTCTCACCCTAGCCGGAATTAGTGAAGAACAAGAAGAAGCTCTTGCCACTGTCGGCATAACTGCTTTTGGTGGTAAGGACATGGCTTAAGGAAGTTTTTTGTAAGGGCATCGCCCGAAAGCAAAGCGCTTAGGAAGGACAGATGAATTGACTCGATCAAAAACCATAAATGGGGCTAGTGCTTTCCCACCCACCGAAATCATTCCTGCTAGAAATAGATTAAGAGAAGACAGACGGTACCTTTCCTAAAGCCATGGTTCGGCACCTTCTATACAACTAGAAGCTAGAGAGCTTTAACCGAAAGGAGAACAAGCTGTTCACGGCTCGTGTCATAGCTGTTCAATCAAAAAAAGTCAGAATGACCGATTAGAGTACTGACAAGGATACATGAGGGCTGATGGGCCCCATTCTTTATGCTGCTAACTCTCAGTTTGGTCCTACTTCTGGTTCATTTTGTTACTAAAAAGGGAGGAGGAAACTCAGTACCAAATGCTTGGCAATCCGGTGGGGGTGAAGGGGAGGGTAAACCGAGGCAAAGTCGTTTATGATTGAATCTCA